ATTCGTTTTCAGGATCAATAGTGGACGAACGGAGAGAGAGGGATTCGAACCCTCGGTACGGATGATCCGTACTACGGATTAGCAATCCGCCGCTTTGGTCCGCTCAGCCATCTCTCCAAGATGGAAGAGTTCATGTATAACAAAATGAATGGTGGAGTAAAGGTGTATACCATAGTATGTACAGATTGTATCGGCAATATAATGAATATTGCAATTATTCAGTTGGATAAAGAACAATCCAGTCAATCGTATTGTTCATTTCGTTAAAAATAGTTCTGTATGACTGATTTTTTCTGCTTTTCTTGGCCTGGCCGATGGCCAGGCCAAGAAAAGCAGAAAAAATCAGTCATACAGTGCTTGACCTAATTTGAGAGCTAGAAAACCTGCTGTAAAAGCAAGAAAAGAAGCTATCAAAAATTGAAATTCTATTACCATATCTTCATTCCCTCCCCAATCAGTTTGATTAAATGCGTTACATGGATTAGTCCATTTATTTATCTCCAGTATCAAATTTTATTATCTAGATATTGAAGGGTTCTCTATCTATTTAGGGTTCTCTATCTATTTTATGTATTATTGTAAATATATCAGTTGCTCAACGCCATAGGTTCCTGATCGAAACTACACCAATGGGTAGGAGTCCGAAGAAGACAAAATAGAAGAAAAGTGATTGATCCCGACAACATTTTATTCATACATTCAGTCAATGGAGGGTGAAAGAAAACCAAATGGATCTAGAAGTTATTGCGCAGCTCACTGTTCTGACTCTGATGGTTGTATTTGGCCCTTCAGTTATAGATAGATAGAGCTTTGGATGGATCAGAGATCCATGTCAAATATCCTTTAACTATTTAAGTTGATAATGTAACGAATAAAACCCACCTGTATCACTAAACTATACACGCCACAATCCCATTGACGGATATTCCGTCACTTCTTTCCTTCCACATTTGAATCCAAATTCCGGAATTCCTTTCTTCTCTCTCTTCTATTTCCGAGAGAGAAGAAAGGATTCTATCCATTCTAGTTTTAGAAATTCTAGGTTGTTCTTTCCCTTTATCAAGGAATTTTTTTTGCTCAACTCCTCTAATCTTCTAATTGAATTCTTTCTAATTCATTTTAGAAAGATCTTCCTCTTCCAGGAAGAAAAAGAGCCATAAACTGGAATGGCTCCATATTCTTAGCTCTCAATCTTTGTTGATCTCTTATAGTAATCACATCTTGAGGTTTGCAAGGGTAACTTGGTATATCTACCATATGGTCATTGACCCGGATATGTCCATGATTCACTAATTGTCTAGCTCCGGGAATAGTGGGAGCCATACCCAATCGAAAAAGAATATTATCCAAACACATTTCAAGTAATTGCAATAGGACCTGACCCGTTGAGCCTTTGGCTCTTCTAGCAATACGAACATATTTCAGCAAATGATCTCAGGCATAACTTGTCTCCATTCGCTTCGTATCAGCTCAGCCCGGAGTTTCCAGTATAGCGATCCTTACCCTACGAGCTACTATAATGTTTTCAACTTGATATCTATAAAGATAGATGGATCATCCATATCCAATTAATTTGTTGTCTATCTACCATAGTAGACTCCCTCATTCATATATGATGAGGGGGCCCTTTTAACTCAGCGGTAGAGTAACGCCATGGTAAGGCGTAAGTCATCGGTTCAAGTCCGATAAAGGGCTCATGTTTCCCACGAAGAAAGAGGGCTCGGGTGTCCATTTGAACAACTCTGGGCAGGGTATTTGATCGGAGGGAGAGTCGTTGTTTAAAATGATCAAGGTTGTGGCTGTGTCGACAAGTTCGACCCTATTCGCTTATCATATATTCAGATTCGATGAATCTAGACCATTTGAACTTGTATCCTTCCTTCTCGTATTAGAAGGTATAGGGTTTTCCAATCTGGAAAATTTTGTTATCTTACATGCACGGTTAGGATACAATCAAGTTCTTTGTTATATTATTATGCAGGTTATGGGACAAAGATACAAATTTAAAGGCTCATCTACCGACGGAGATAGTGAACATTTGATGAATCAAATATAAATTTGATTGTTGTCTTTCAGTTAATTCGTTTGAAAGTCTAGGTCAAGCGAACGAACAGAATTGGTAGGCGTCAATCGATCCGTGGAACGTATCAAATCTTTCACGTATAAGTTCGTTATGAGATGAGCCCACTCATCTCACAATGATATAAAATAATTTCGGACAGATCTATTGCCGAGTAGAGATCTATTTGTAACGGGGCAGAAAGCAGCTTCTTTTGGGTCGCTGTCCACATAATTTCTGGACAAGGGGTAATAGTTTCTTTCGTCCCAACCCAACAGACTTCTTTATTCTATTGTTTGTTCCAGAACGCATTCCATGAAATATGTGTATTCTATAAAATAGTGGGGTAGATTCAAGCAAACGTTGGTCCAGATGTAGATCTAATATGCATAGCCGGTAGATTGCATTTTTGTGATATGTTACCAGAACGGAACTAGAAGCAAGGAAGAGTGTTTGTCCCAATATGAAAATATTGGGTCTCAAAAACCATGTGATGGTCTTAGGTGAAGAAAGAGAACGAACCAAAGGTTCGCCTTTAGCTAGGATGGATCAACTCCAGAGAATTTATCTGCCCAGGATATTTGGAATATCCGTCGTACTTGCCACTTCTATGGTTCAAAAATAGGCTCGATTTACCGCACATAACTTATTGTAGAGAATCCTAGTTGATCAAGATCTTCGCCCCGATATTTAGCAAAGGGATAGATACATCCGGGATTTTCGATTGAACGGAAATTTTGTTCAACCCCAACGGAATGCGTTGCGTTTGGATGGAGCTAAAAGTCACATGTCCGATCGATACTTTGACTGCTCTATGGATTGCTTGGAACATATGATATTCGAGAGAACTCTCGAATTTTTCGAGAGAACTAGCGATAAAAAAAAATAAAATAGTTTATAGGTTTGATCATCTGGTATCGGATCAATCTCGATCGATCCAAAATACTAATATGCCTGCTCTGGTCCAACGTTCCCATCCATCCATCGATCTCGATGAGGACATGAGATTGATATGATCTGAAAGACTTTTCAAGGCCAAGTCATAGGGACGGACTATGAGGGGATATATATATAAATAGTATCACTTAGTGGAATGTATAGGGCTATACGGGCTCGAACCGTAGACCTTCTCGGTAGAACAGATCAAAGTTCTTATTATCAAAATAATTTGAACTGTTCCAAGAACCCAACATGCATTTTCTCGCATTGGGCTCTTTCATTAACTGATGGAAAGATCGGTTAGTCTGCCATTCTCCTCTTTCCGGTAAGATACTAATATGGCTCCGTGTGCTCCAAATTCTTACCCTTCGGAAGCAATCCCAAAGTTATTCAAAAGGTTTCTTTGACGTAGGTCTGCCTTGCTCGGGCATAGATTGACTCAAATAGAGTCTCTTCTATCGCTCCAAAAGTAAAATATGACACTTCATACACCTAAAAGTTCATAGAGCGAAAAGAATCTATTTTGAGGTCCCCGTATTATACTCATTATGCCTGGCATTGAACGGAGCTGGGATTGACCATATCAATTAGATCCGTAATTCGAATCAGATCGAACTTCATCTTTGTCATGCTATTGTTCCCCAGAGAAACAAATTTATAGAGTAAGACTATTTCACATAGAATCTATTTCGTGGATCGGACGAATCGATAAACTCTCCCGAAAACCATTGGCGCACGTGTAAACGAGGTGCTCTACCTTGCTGAGCTATAGCCCTTCCTTGCCAGTCTTGGTGATACACTACTATACTAACCAGATGGATCACTTTATGTCAAGGTAGATATTTCATGATCCAATACGTTCCAATAAGTTCGATCTGTGCCAGGGACACATACATTGTCTATACATTTAATTCGATTTCGATTTAGAATTGTTTATAAATCCAACTCTACCTATGAGAATAAATGACCCACTTAACTCAGTGGTTAGAGTATCGCTTTCATACGGCGAGAGTCATTGGTTCAAATCCAATAGTAGGTAAACTTATTAGATGCCATCGAGTTTTCAATGGTATCTAATAAGTTTTACTCCACGTGTTTGGATCGAGGCGGAACATTGAATCATTTTTCAGATCATTATAGAAAATGTTAATTAGAGACGGGGGGGCTAGCATTGATAGCCTCTAATCGTGTTCTAGCCCTTTTCAGAGCTACATCAGCCTCAATTGCTTGTCTTTTGCCTTCGGCTCGAGCTAAGTCAGCTTTAGCTATTCGAAAATTTTCCTGGGCTTCTTGGGGATCGATGTCAACATCTCTCTCTGCATTATTTACCAATATAGTGATTCTATCACTGTCTATCTTGGCGAAACCGCCCATCATAGCCATAGTGGACCACTTCCCATTGAGACGTATTTTCATAACTCCTATATCTACAGCTGCCACAAGTGAAGCATGATTGGGTAATACGCCAATTTGACCACTATTAGTAGATAGAATTATTTCTTTAACTTCTGAATCCCAAATGACTCGATTAGGAGACAGTACACGAAGATTTAGGGTCATTTTCAGAATTAACTTTCCATGTTGGAGTTTATAGCCTTCGCGGTAGCTTCATCAATATTACCCACCAAATAAAAAGACTGTTCGATAAGACCATCTAATTCTCCAGAAAGGATCATTTGAAAACCTCTAATTGTTTCCATGAGACCCACATATTTGCCCGGGGAACCTGTGAATACCTCTGCTACGAAAAAGGGTTGTGATAGGAAACGTTCAATTTTTCTTGCTCTTGCCACGATTAAACGATCTTCCTCTGATAATTCATCCAGTCCAGGAATAGCTATAATGTCTTGAAGTTCCTTATAACGTTGTAAAGTTTGCTTAACCCCTTGTGCAATTTCGTAATGTTCTTCGCCTACGATCCAAGGTTGGAGCATAGTCGATGTTGAATCTAAAGGATCCACTGCTGGATAGATACCCTTCGCAGCTAATCCTCTCGATAGTACGGTAGTAGCATCTGAATGTGCAAATGTCGTAGCAGGAGCAGGGTCGGTCAAGTCGTCAGCAGGTACATAAACTGCTTGAATCGAGGTTATGGATCCCTTTTTTGTGGAAGTAATTCTCTCTTGCAAAGAACCCATTTCCGTGCTAAGAGTTGGCTGATAACCCACGGCGGAAGGCATTCTGCCTAATAGGGCGGATACCTCTGATCCCGCTTGGACAAAACGGAAGATGTTATCAATAAATAATAGTACGTCTTGCTCATTGACATCTCGGAAATATTCGGCCATGGTTAGAGCAGTTAAACCGACTCTCATGCGAGCTCCCGGTGGTTCATTCATCTGACCATAGACCAGAGCCACTTTTGATTCTGATATTTTTTGTTCATCAATTACTCCCGATTCTTTCATTTCCATGTAAAGATCATTCCCTTCACGGGTACGTTCTCCTACTCCTCCAAATACAGATACCCCTCCATGAGCCTTAGCAATGTTGTTGATCAACTCCATAATGAGTACTGTTTTACCCACTCCAGCTCCTCCAAATAAACCAATTTTTCCCCCACGGCGGTAAGGAGCCAAAAGATCTACTACTTTAATGCCTGTTTCGAAGATGGATAATTTTGTATCCAACTCTGTAAAGGCGGGAGCAGGTCTATGAATAGGAGATGTTATGCCAGCATCCACAGGACCCAAATTATCGACAGGTTCTCCAAGAACATTGAAAATTCGTCCGAGAGTAGCTCCACCAACTGGAACACTTAGAGGAGCTCCCGTGTCAATCACTCTCATTCCTCTCGTCAAACCATCTGTAGCACTCATAGCTACAGCTCTAACCTTATGATTTCCTAATAATTGTTGTACCTCACAAGTAACCTGAATTTCTTGACCGGCTGTACCTTGACCCTTAACTGTCAATGAATTGTAAATATTAGGCATATTACCTGGAGGAAAAGAGACATCCAGTACTGGGCCAATGATTTGAGCAATACGTCCCACATTTTTTTCTACACTTGCGGAAACCCCAAGAACAAGAGGATTTTTTCTCATACAAAAATGGAAATTATTTCCATGAATAATATATAAATATGATTTTGCCAATATCATCAATAAAAAAAAATGTTCCATATTGGGTCGATCAGACCAGTAAATAAGAAATGGAAGTTACCACCTTGGTAAAATCCAACTTTATTGAAAAGTTTAAATTCATCCATATTTGGAATATGAAGTAGGTAGATGGATATGAATAAGGATCATGAGGAAGTCTTCGATTTATCTATAACTAGAACCAATTTATCCATAACTAAAACCGAAAATACTTCAAAATTATGTCCAGATCATCTGTGAAATATGAAACTTGATATTCATGACCTTTCTCTCATTGATCATTATCTCTTCTCTTCATACGCACATCTGTATATGTATTTTCGGACAATTCGCACCATTCATTATGGTCAAAGGTCAATTCGGTTCCTTGATTTCATTCATGAACTAGTTTAACCACTGAAAGGTTCTCGGGTCAATCCATGGAGGAAGAACTTCAAGAGCAAAGATTGGGTTGCGTCATACATAAAGAACATTATACAATGAGAGTGTATCTAGCACCCCAATAACGGACGACTTTTTGCAGGATATTTCTGTCAAAATTGATTGTTTACGTTCGGTCCATGTCGAGCAGACCTCGTCCTTGCGAGAAATAATTATTAATAAAGGAGGGACTTATGTCACCAAAAACAGAGACTAAAGCTAGTGTCGGATTCAAAGCTGGTGTTAAAGATTACAGATTAACTTATTATACTCCTGAATATCAGACCAAAGATACAGATATCTTGGCAGCATTCCGAGTAACTCCTCAACCCGGGGTGCCACCTGAAGAAGCGGGAGCAGCAGTAGCTGCTGAATCTTCCACCGGTACATGGACCACTGTTTGGACCGATGGACTTACTAGTCTCGATCGTTACAAGGGGCGATGCTATGACATCGAGCCCGTTCCTGGAGAGGAGACTCAATTTATTGCCTATGTAGCTTACCCCTTAGACCTTTTCGAAGAAGGTTCTGTTACTAACTTGTTCACTTCCATTGTAGGTAATGTATTTGGATTCAAGGCCCTACGGGCTCTACGTTTGGAAGATTTGCGGATTCCCCCTGCTTATTCCAAAACTTTTCAGGGTCCACCTCATGGTATCCAGGTTGAAAGAGATAAATTGAACAAATATGGTCGTCCTTTATTGGGATGTACTATCAAACCAAAATTGGGTCTATCAGCCAAAAACTATGGTAGAGCAGTTTACGAATGTCTCCGTGGTGGACTCGATTTTACTAAGGATGACGAGAACGTAAATTCCCAACCATTCATGCGCTGGAGAGATCGTTTTGTCTTTTGTGCGGAAGCAATTTATAAGGCTCAGGCTGAGACGGGTGAAATTAAGGGACATTATTTGAATGCTACTGCAGGTACATGTGAAGAAATGATAAAAAGGGCAGTATTTGCAAGAGAATTGGGAGTTCCTATCATTATGCATGACTATCTGACGGGAGGTTTTACCGCAAATACTTCTTTGGCTCATTATTGCCGAGACAACGGCCTACTTCTTCACATTCACCGCGCGATGCATGCAGTTATTGACAGACAAAGAATTCATGGTATGCATTTCCGGGTACTGGCTAAAGCATTGCGTATGTCCGGTGGAGATCATATTCACGCCGGTACTGTAGTAGGTAAACTTGAAGGGGAACGAGACGTAACTTTAGGGTTTGTTGATCTACTGCGTGATGATTTTATCGAAAAAGATCGAAGTCGTGGTATTTACTTCACTCAAGATTGGGTATCTATGCCAGGTGTTCTGCCCGTAGCTTCAGGAGGTATTCACGTTTGGCATATGCCTGCTCTGACCGAGATCTTTGGGGATGATTCCGTACTACAGTTTGGTGGGGGAACTTTGGGACATCCTTGGGGAAATGCACCTGGTGCAGTAGCTAATCGGGTTGCTCTAGAAGCTTGTGTACAAGCTCGTAATGAAGGACGTGATCTTGCTAGGGAAGGTAATGAAGTGATCCGTGAAGCTTGTAAATGGAGTCCTGAACTAGCTGCTGCTTGTGAAATATGGAAGGAGATCAAATTTGAATTTGATGCGATTGATGTCTTGTAATCCAGTGACTTTCGTTCTACCAATCGGACTCGGCCCAATCTTTTACTACTACCCCAAATATTAGTCCAAATCGTGAGCGGATATATGGGATTTCAGATATAAATATATTGAAATTCCATATATTTATATCTATATATCAATATCTATGTAGATATTGATATATAGATATTTCCAAGGTTAAATATCTCAAACAGAGTTATTTAACCTTGGAAATTTTTTTGGGTCAAGCATTCGATAACGAATCCTATTCATCCTTTACAATGATCTTATAGATCATTCGATAGGGTTGGTAGCTCAGTGGATCAGAGCTCATGGTTCCGGACCGTGAAGTCAAGGGTTCAAATCCCTTCTAGCCCAAAAGATGTTGTATTTTAAATTAAAATTCCTTTCCATCGCGGTATAGGAGAGAATCTTTCTTTATAATAGAATAAAGTATTCTATCATAATCCCGGATCGATACTTCAGATTCCTAATCAATAATGAATGGAAATTATTTCTCAATGATTCATTCCACTATTGATTAATAATTTTCATCATTGTATTTATACTTATACGACTTCTCTTCATACAAAATAAGATAGGAAAAGTAACAAATTTCACCTTTATATGGAAGGAAAACTCTATGTCTATAAAGGAGTGGTTCGAAGACAAGCGTAAAATAACTGCATTACTAAAAAATTCGGTCGAAAGGGATAGTAAGGATGCCAATGAGACGGAGAAAAACAAGAATAAAAGTATTGATTACGCTAAAATTAAGAAGTTATGGGCTCAATGTGATAATTGCGAGAACTTGCTATATCTCAGATTCTTGAGAGAGAATCAAAGTGTTTGTAAAGAATGTGGATATTATCTGCAAATGAATAGTTCAGATAGAATAGAACTTCCAATTGATCGTGACACTTGGCATCCTATGGATGAAGACATGTACACTCTAGATGTTCTTAAATTTTATTCTGAGAATGAACCTTCTCATTCTGATAATCTTAATTCTGAGGATGAATCTTATAAGGATCATATCACTTTCTATCAAATAGAGACAGGTTTAACTGATGCTATTCAAACAGGCATAGGTCAATTAAATGGTATTACTATCGCACTCGGAGTTATGGATTTTCAGTTCATGGGAGGTAGTATGGGCTCTGTAGTAGGTGAGAAAATAACCCGTCTGATCGAGCGCGCTACCGCGGAATCTCTTCCATTAATTATTGTGTGTGCTTCCGGAGGAGCACGTATGCAAGAAGGAAGTTTTAGTTTAATGCAAATGGCTAAAATAGCTTCTGCATTATATATTCATCAGAAGGAGAAAAAGTTGTTATATATATCGATTCTGACGTCACCGACAACTGGTGGAGTGACTGCTAGTTTTGGCATGTTGGGAGATATTATTATTGCCGAACCTAAAGCGTACATTGCATTTGCAGGTAAAAGAGTAATCGAACAGACATTAGGTCAGAAAGTGATTGAAGATTTTCAGGTGACTGAGCATTTATTTGGTCATGGTTTATTTGATCTGATCGTTCCACGTAATCTCTTAAAAGGTGTTCTGAGTGAACTATTTTGGTTTTACGTTTTACGGTCTTCCTTGTAAATAAATAAAAAGAAAAAAATGAACGTTGAGTTTCCTTATCAGGAAAAAGGATCAAATTGAGTTCCTTGTAACGGAAGTGACAGTGATACAGTTTCTTATCGCGGCGAAGGAGAGAATTGCTTTTCACCCCCTTCTTATTAATAATTTATGATCCTCGAGCCTATACTAACAATCCATATAGCCAATTCTCCGCTTTCAGAAATCAGATAAATTTTGGTCAGGATTCATGTTCTTCCACTATTTTACTTATATAGTAAAAAAAATAATGGATCTCTATATTGTAATATAGAACTCATTGTTGAACTCATCGAGATCTTATTAAAAAAAAATTGCCCCAACTGGAAATGCTTTTTTAGCATTTTCGGGAGAGACGGGGAAAGGAACAACGAACACTTGCATACATGTATTCTATGAAGAAGGACGAATGGGACCGCTTATTTGGTCCCATCACTTATTTGACCTTATAATTATTCTTTGTAATATGGATAAACATTTCATTGATTAAGTAAGGTACTCGTTCTATGATAATTCCTAACCTACTCCCTAACCTACTCCCTATCCTACCCTCTATTTTGGTGCCTTTAGTCGGCTTATTACTTCCGGCAATTACAATGGTTCTTTCTCATCTTTATATTCAGAATGACGAGATTTTATGAATCTGATCAAATCAGATTTAATAAATGGGTTTAGATCTTTCAATTGCAGAACAGATAGGATATCTATATCTATTTTAGATGATATAAGATAGAACTCTTATAGACACAAAATAGGTATAAATATCCAAATTATATATCTATATATATATATGAATATGGATATTTATTCATATACATATACAGATAGAATATACACATATGTCAATAAATAGGTATGGGTCAATATGTTAATGTGGTCGGTTTTCTTTTTTCATACGGTATAGATATATATTCCAGGAGATATTTATACTCCACTGATCCAATGTTGTTTCTAAAATTGATAAATTAGGGAAGGACCCATTTGAAATGGATGGTAAGAATGGACAAGAAGACAAACTTGGCTGACTTAACTGAAAATTTATCTATCTATATAGATAGTTCATAAGAGTTTGGGAACCAAAGGATAAAAAAGTTGGCTATTCCCTCAACTTCAATAGGATGGAATTGAATACAATTTTTTATGAATCGTCGATCCAAATGGCTCTGGATAGAACCTATAACAGGGTCTCGAAAAAGAAGTAATTTCTTTTGGGCTTGTATCCTCTTTCTGGGTTCACTAGGATTTTTCCTAGTCGGGATCTCGAGTTATTTTGGTGAGAACCTGATACCCCTATTGTCATCTCAGCAAATACTCTTTGTTCCACAAGGAATTGTAATGTGTTTTTATGGTATTGCAGGTCTGTTCATTAGCTCTTATCTGTGGTGCACAATTTTGTTCAATGTGGGTAGTGGCTATAATAAGTTCGATAAAAAAAAAGGAATTGTATGTCTTTTTCGTTGGGGATTTCCCGGAATAAATCGTCGTATTTTCCCACGATTTCTTATGAAGGATATTCAGATGATCAAAATGGAAATTCAAGAAGGTATTTCCCCTCGTCGTGTTCTTTATATGGAAATAAAGGGCCGACAAGACATTCCTTTAACTCGTACTGGTGATAATGTGAACCTAAGGGAGATCGAACAGAAAGCCGCTGAATCAGCCCGTTTCTTGCGTGTATCCATTGAAGGGTTTTGAAATCGGGGGTGTCTTTATCCTCGACATACATTCAAATGTAAAAACATTTGAATATGGATCGAATCAAGGAACATGAATCAATATCCAATCAGGAAATTGAAATAAATATTCCATTTTCATACAATGAAATATTTATTTCAATTTCATTGTATGAAAATGGAACGATATAGGATCTTTACGAACAATATACTATTTTTATGAAATAGTATAGGAAGAGGTAATATAGAAAAAGCAATAAGTTAAAATAGAACTGGTACCAGTAGATGAATATGATGTATCAGAAACAACAATTACTAGATAGAGTGGTCCGGTTTCCCTAAAACTAAAACGCTTTTTTCCTCTCATCACGATCCAATTATGACTTTTTGTCGTTCTCTCATTTTTCAAGAGCGTTTGTCATGTCATCTTTGGAGATAACTGGGGAAATATTCGTAAAGGATCTAGTGATCAGGATTCAAAGGATCTTGGCAATGAATAAGACTTATGTTACTTCAAGCTATTCTTCTAAAAAAGAAGAAGATGAAAAAAATGAATAGATAATTGGTCCAGATATAAATGATTTGGAATGATCTCCTTATGCTCCGTCTCACCCATTTTGAACAAACCTTTTACTTTTTTCCCGAGGATATTTTTTTGATCGGGATCAAACAATTACGCAATAGATCAATCTATGGATCCCATACCTCATTCTATCACTCGTACTTTGTCTAGATTTCGGACAGAACTGACAAGTGAATCAGGTTCGTTAGCGATTCACGAATTGGAAGTGTCCGAATATAAAGCATCAGCTTCCCTACGATATCTCGCATGTTTAGTAGTAATGCCTTGGGTAATTCCTATTTCATTACGGAAAGGTTTGGAGCCTTGGGTTACAAATTGGTGGAATACGGTTAAATCTCAGAAAATTTTTGATTATCTCCAGGAACAAAATGCTCTGGGAAGATTTGAGAAAATAGAAGAACTATTCTTGTTAGAAAGAATGGTGGAAGATTCTTTGGGAACACATTCACAATCTCTTCGTATAGAGATTCACAAAGAAACGATCCAATTGGTCGAAATGTACAATGAAGATTGTATCCAGATAATATCACATTTATTAACAAATCTAATAGGTTTTGCTTTTATAAGTGCTTATATCATTCTGGGTAAGAATAAACTCGCTATTATCAATTCTTGGATCCAAGAATTCTTCTATAGTCTGAGCGATACAATGAAAGCTTTTCTAATTCTTTTAGCAACCGATCTATGTATTGGGTTTCATTCACCCCATGGTTGGGAACTTATTATCGATTCGATCTCCGAAAGTTATGGATTTGCCCATAATGAACGAATCATATCTGGTCTTGTTTCAACTTTTCCAGTCATCTTAGATACGATTTTTAAATATTGGATCTTCCGTCGTTTCAATCGTATATCTCCTTCACTTGTAGTAATTTATCATTCGATGAATGAATAAAGAATAGGTAGGTTTTTTTCTCCGACCGAAACAATTGAAACAGAATAATAAAGTGTTTTCCGTGTTCAGGAATTAGCTATTCCTCCCCTTCATTCTTCTCCTGGTACGAGACTTCCGATTTCTTCTTTTTAGGTTTTGTTGAATCAATATAGTAGCAGAATTTTTGACAGGTAACTATGATAGCTACCTACTCTCACCCCAAAAATGATTTGGAACCAATAATTGAACCATGCAAAATAGAAATACTTATGAATGGGCGAAAAAGATGACTCGGTTAATTTCCGTCCTGGTCATGATACATATCATAACTCGGACATCCATTTCGAATGCATATCCCATTTTTGCACAGCAGGGTTATGAAAATCCCCGAGAAGCCACTGGACGTATTGTATGTGCCAATTGTCACTTGGCAAAAAAACCTGTGGATATTGAGGTTCCACAGTCCGTGCTTCCCAATACCGTATTTGAAGCAGTTGTTAAGATCCCCTATGATATGCAGATGAAACAAGTTCTTGCTAATGGCAAGAAAGGGGCTTTAAATGTAGGAGCTGTTCTAATTTTACCCGAGGGCTTTGAATTAGCCCCTCCGGATCGTATTTCCCCTGAGATTAGACAAAAGACGGGTAATCTTTATTTTCAGAACTATCGTCCCAATAAAAAAAACATTATTGTAATAGGTCCTGTTCCCGGTCAAAAATATAGTGAACTTGTGTTCCCCATCCTTTCACCAGATCCTTCTACTGATAAAGAAGCTCACTTCCTGAAATATCCCATATATGTGGGTGGCAATAGAGGAAGAGGACAAATTTATCCCGACGGGAGTAAGAGCAACAATACGGTCTATAGTGCTTCAGCAACAGGAAGAGTGAGCAAAATTTTACGTAAAGAAAAGGGTGGATATGAGATAACTATCGATAATACATCAGACGGTGGGCAAGTGGTTGACATTGTACCTCCAGGACCGGAGCTTCTTATTTCAGAAGGCGAATTGATCAAGGTCGATCAGCCATTAACGAATAACCCTAATTTGGGTGGATTTGGTCAAGGAGATGCAGAGATAGTACTTCAAGATCCATTACGTGTTAAAGGTCTTTTATTATTCTTAGCATCTGTCATTCTGGCACAGATATTTTTGGTCCTTAAGAAGAAACAATTTGAGAAAGTTCAATTGGCCGAGATGAATCTTTAGGTCCATAGATTTTTGAACATGAAGTTTACTTATTGATTCAAAAATGAATACCCCTTCGGAGCCTTTTATCCTTCTTCTCCCTTATATATTCTTGAGAAAATGTTCATTTAGATATATCTAAATTGGAATAAAATTGAAATAGGGAGTGACTCCATAAGCACTGGAACAGATCAACTTGTTGAACGATCCCCGATATGCTATATCGTGTACTATATACATGCCATTCCCTCCTTTCCTTGTCCAAACGATCCGGAAAATAGAGATAGATCGTAGGGAGGAGAGATGAGGAGAATAACTAAGCAATCTTGGAGAAGATTCCTATTTTCTCTGATCCCATTCTCCTATTTCATTATTCGAAGAACTAATTGGGTTTCCGATCTTGTCCTATTCGTCAATTCCTTCGTAATTTGAAGATTATTTTGTACGTTATACTTAAAATTCCTAAAGAAGGAAGAGCAGACAAGTAAGGGGCAATATCACTCATAAAAAAACCTATAAAACTTTTGATAGGGTTTGTTCCTAATGAGAGAAAATGAATAAAAGGTGTTTTTCCTCCTCTTTTATTTTGTAAGCAAAAAAAATAGAAGAAAAGATTCTATATGCACATTTATATTCTCATAGTTCGGGTTTTTACAAAAACTTCGCATAATCTTCCATCAGAGAAATGAGCAAATATTTAGTACTTAATATTCTCCGTTTTTCTGTTGTTCCTTCGACATATATTTAAATTTGATCGATCCAAATTTTTCTTCCGATCATATAGCGGAAGAATAGATTGACTCATCACTTGACTGAAAGACATTGAATGAAGTAAATGACAGAGTCATTTTATTTGTACGAATCTTCTCTTCTAATTCAGATTAATATAGAAAGAATCTCAAAAAGAGATTTCGATAAGGCCTTACCCTTCTTTGAAGGGTAAGGCCTTATCGATTTTTCACTTTCGCATGTATACTATTTCCCACAGTAAGTGCATTTCCCCTACTATAGGGATGACCCTAATCCGGAATATGAACCATAGAAAAAGACACCCAGTAGACCAATCACGATAATACCAGTTACAGTACCTATCAACCAAAGAGGGATCCTTCCAGTGGTATCGGCCATTTCTCTTACTCCCTTTCACATTTTCTTAAGTGGTCATACTCGAGACATAAACAGTCATAGCATAGATAATTATGCGTATTGGATCTCTTCGAATGGAGTGAGAATATTATCATTGTTCCTAATTGAAAAAATAATTGGAGAATGGAACAGCAAGTACAAAAATTAGTAGCAACCCCCAGTAGAGACTGGTACGATTCAATTCAACATTTTGGTCGTTCGGGTTCGGTTGTGTCATATCTACATACTTCCTCTTCCTTTAGTATAGAGTTTATCGTTGGATGAACTGCATTGCCGATATTGATCCCAAGAAAAAAACTGTAGGGATAGCTAGCCCGTGAATGGCCAACCATCTAACTGTAAAAATTGGATAAGTTCTATCTATAGTCATTAGTGCCTCCTAAAAAGATCTAGTAAATTCATCGAGTTGCTCTAACGGATCGAAACGGCCAGTTACTAATGGAACCTCTTGTCGACTTTCTGTGAAATACTCATTTGGCCGGGGGCTCCCGAACACATCATAAGCCAAACCCGTGCTGACAAATAACCAACCTGCAATGAATAGAGAAGGTATGGTAATGCTATGAATAACCCAGTATCTAATACTAGTAATAATGTCAGCAAAGGAGCGTTCTCCCGTATTCCCAGACATGCTCAGCTCCATATATTATTGTAAAGTCAGTCAAGGGGGAATTGATCCCATGAAAGATAGAGATCAGGAAATGGAAAACTACTGATATCTTCTCCAATCCTTGTTCGATTGTCAATGTTATACCAAGGGTATCTTTAAAGTCTACTGGACCAGTATAGCTAGCTTTCTTCTGACACAGCAATACAATTTTGATGAGTATCGAGAAGGAACGGGATAGAATGATTCTGTTCCTGCCAGCAGTTATTCTATCTCTGTTTGGTCGACTAAATCCCAACAGAAAGAAGAAAGAGAATATTGCATGTTCCGAGGTCCGTCCGGGCGTAAGGAACCCCAACTCCCTCAATCTATGTTGTAACAATAGCATAGACCGTGGAAATTTTCGATTGGAATTAGCTTCTGCATACGGCTTTAGAACCGAAAAAGAGGATGAGTGCCGCGCTTGCAAAGGATATCAATCACTATCAATAAAACTCATCCAGAATATTATTCTTTTATATTCTTCCTTTTTCATTCCGACATGACATTATGCCCGTGTAGATGAACCCAGTAATTCAAATTGCACGGGGATCATTGGTGCTACGCAGATGTATGTTGCTTTTCCAATAGTATCCGGCACAGATGGAGTTATGCCACAGACTTATTATATAGTACCTTGTATTAACGAGTAGGTGTTACTTATTAGATAAAACCAAGTGGATAGTGCAATAGAACCTAGTCAATTTTAGGTATGTTAAATTACAAGTTACTCTTTGCAATAGGTGGAATTTCTGTAATATCGGGCTCTACTCGCTCTAATAATGAATATTTAAAAAACCTAATCCGTCTAGAGGGTCGAATGATTGGATCAATAAGATCGAGAAATGAAAGGACAAACTGGATATTCATATTCTTTCTTACACCTAAACGTGAAATTCACAAAACTTTGGCTATGTCTGTGGAGAGTTTTCTTCCGGTCCAGTCTCTGGACCGATAGCTACTGGTAAAAATATAATACCAGGTGATCCAATCGTACTGATTGAGAATTCATTCACCCTGTAAGAAGATTACATTCGACAATTTGTGAAGGGGTTTGCGGCGGGTGCTATTCATTAGTTGCTCGATGAATGTGGGGATTTCTAGGATAATGAAGAGATTTCTACTATAGATCTCCTCTCATCCATGTTCATTCATACATATCCTATAGTAGATATAGGATCCTGAATTGGTACGAATTGGGACAATTGATCTTTTGTATTCTGATCTCAAGGTTACGAAAATAAAAATTTAGGTAATTGTCTCATGAAGATATGTATAAACCATATTTCATTCAGTCCTTCCACGCCTACTATAATTAGTTATTTCGGTTTCTTATTGGCTTCTATCATTTTCACCCTAGTCCTATTCATTAGTTCGAGCAAGATACAACTTATTCAAAATGAAGGAAGGGGAAACCCTCTCAGTTCACTATTTCAATTTAAATAATTTTGTTTATTCCCTCTATATAAATTTCTGATCATTGAGATTCATAGCAAATTAAGGGTACTATCCAGTATAGCTATTATCCCTACTTATTCCGTTGAATAGAAATGATTGAGGCTTTGCCATCCGGAATTGTGTTAGGTCTAATTCCTATAACTTTGGCCGGATTATTCGTAACTGCATATTCACAATACCGACGTGGTGATCAACTGGATATTTGATCCTGGAATATCCTCCAATTTCATTGGCCTCCTACTTTTCCTGGGAGGTCAGATTCCATTGCTCGTTCCAGTTGGAATGAATTATCGATAATTTTGAGGGTTGGATTTGATAGGAACAGAATCACGCTCTGTAGGATTTGAACCTACGGCATCAGGTTTTGGAGACCTACGTTCTACCGAACTGAACTAAGAGCGCTTTCTTTAATATTCGGAGATGAAGGAAAAATACCTTTTGTTGATACTCTTAGAGCAAAACACTTTCGCATCTGATACGATTCAATTATTTTATGTTCCCGTCGAATCGATATCAAATGATCTTTCGTTCCTTTCTTTCCATAGAAAAGAAGGGAAAGGTAGGGATGACAGGATTTGAACCTGCGACATTTTGTACCCAAAACAAACACGCTACCAAGCTGCGCTACATCCCTTCTAATCATTAGACAATGTTATTTTCATTTTATTTTATAGAATTAGAAATATGTTTCCCACATTTTTCCACCTTCATTTATCTTCGGTCTCGTGAGTGAAAAGACTTTATACATGTAGGGTCTATTATCTAGAATATCACTATTCATTATGGTGATGAAACATCTTTTTCCCTTTTCTATAAATAGGACCACAGCCCGGATCACATTATATATATTCATCAGTTCCGAGTTTTATCTAGGATTCATAACTATTGATATGGTTGAATCACTTACACATTATGATCAATAAGGAGAATTTACAATGCAAGATCTAAAGACCTATCTTTCCACAGCGCCTGTGTTAGCTATTTTATGCGTCAGTTTTTTAGCCGGCCTATTGATAGAAATCAATCGTTTTTTTCCAGATGCTCTTTTTCTTTCCTTTTTTTAATTTTTTCCTCCCCTTAAAGCCAAGGGAAAAAAGATTGTGCTAGATTGACTTCTCCTACCTCTTGGAGAAATTAGTGCATTCAGCCCCAAAAAGGATCTAAGTTTAGGACTGGAAGGGGGTAGAATTCAAGTAGAAATATCGATCTAAAGATTCTTTCCACATTCAATTTTGTAAGTAAAACTGAAAACTCACTCCTGATCAATCATTTTTTTACTTTCAAATGTTTCACCGTAGGATCTCCGGCTATCAACTTCTATCCCTTTTTCCCTTTTTCTTTTTGAGGTCGAAAAGCAAAACCCAATATTCAGAGTAAGTTTATGGCCAAGAGCGGAGATATAAGAGTAACAATTACTTTGGAGTGCACTAGTTGTACCCAAGATAGTGTTTATAAAAGATTCCCGGGGATTTCTAGATATACGACTCGGAAAAATCGACGCAATACACCTATTCGATTGGAATCAAATAAATTTTGTCCCTATTGTTACAAGCATACCATTCATGGAGAGATAAAAAAAAGAGATTAAACGTACTACTCCTACCCATGGATAGGAATAAATCACAGATATAAAAAGAAATGGTATTTCAACAAGATCTTTAATGGAACAATATTTTAAAAAGATTTGGAATAAATAGTATTCAAAAGGTTCATGAAACAAACTATGGATAAACCCAAGCGATCTTTTCGTAGACATTTTAAACCAATTCGCAGACGTTTTAAACCAATTCGTAGACATTTGAAACCAATTCGTAGACATTTGTCACCTATTAGGTCGGGAGATCGGATCGATTATAAAAATATGAGCCTAATTAGTCGATTTATTAGTGAGCAAGGAAAAATATTATCCGGCCGAGTGAATAGATTAACTTCAAAACAACAACGTCTAATGACTAACGCTATTAAACGAGCTCGTATTCTATCTTTGTTACCTTTTCTTTATAATGAAAACTAATTTGATCCATGGGAAATAAGCCTACTCCTTAATCAAATCGGAGCTGGAATATCTGTTCGATAAAGATGCAGATCTTGAGTCTATTGTTGAAAAAGTCAACAGGATTTCATTTTTGGAAAAGAATTGGATTGAATTCTTTTCGTTCATTTCCAATCCAATATGAAAAAACTTTTCAATATTTCGACCTTCCCGGAGGGAATTCTCCGGGAGAATCTGTTCTATCCATTCCATCTTTACCTATTTATTTCATCTATACCTAACCTATTTCATCATACGATAAGTTGTTCAAGATGGTGGAAAAGCAATTACTATCTAATATAGCTATTTGTGCAAGTGTTTTACGATTTGGAAGCAACTGCCTCTTGTACAAATATTGGATGAATCTATTATAAGAAACCCCATTGGCACGAGCTGCTGCATTGATCCGAGTAATCCACAAACGACGAAGATCTCTCTTGCGTTTACCTCTATCTCGGTGGGCGGAAACTAAGGCTCTAGCTTTCCGTTGGTTAGCAGTTCGAAAAAGTTTCGAATGGGCCCCTCGAGAGCCTGATACAAATGCAAGAATTTTTTTCCGACGTTTTCGAGCTATATATCCACGTTTCACTCTGGTCATTGAAGTTTACTCTCATGAATCGCTAATATTTTTCTCGGTTAGTCATTTGTTTTGTTTGGTCCATTGAGAATAACACTGATTCTTCTTATTTAGAAAATAAAAGTTCCAATGGCTTTTGCTACTGCAACCTTCCCAACCATAATTCCCTTTGGATAGGCATCTTCCTGGTAGGCAAGGACTGGGACCTTGTACTGAGAATGAGAAAAAATCATGGGTTTCATCGTTTCTATGGTTCTTTCTCCAACGGTAAGGTCCTCTCTATACGCCGGAGCCTTTTATTCATTTCCGAAATATGAGATGAGTATGTTATCGGTAACTTGTACGGTTTACCATCTCCAGCTCTACTCTTGAATCATTAAGTAATAAATACTCTCATTACAAGATCTATTAATACAGTAACGACATGTAATTCTGGGGTTGGCCAGGTAGCTGACCCTGTTGTTCCGTTCTCGCGGCAATATGAGCATAAACTTTATGCTTCTTCAATTTGCATGATTTCCCCGCTCAATGGATTGATGACCATTCGCTACCAATGAGGAATTGCTTTTCATCCCACATCAAGGTGATTGGATTTGCACCAATGGAAACCATAAATTTCATCCCCGGTAAGGTTAGATGATGGATCTTGATTACAGCGGGAAAATTATTCTGTTATTCCGTTGTAAGAATTTCCCAGTCTGTTTAAGTTTCTGATCCAAACGAGTCGCACATACACCCTAGCACATACTCCTCTACGCTGAGGACATCCTCGAAGAGCAGGAGATTTTTTTCTATTCTCTATTGGCTGTCTTGCATTTCTAATAAGTTGTTGAATAGTGGGCATTCTAGCTGTATTGTATGCGGAATCAACTGGTTCGGATTGATCCTAACCATACCATATCAGGTGATTATGAAATGAATCACTTTCCCCCCCCCTTTTTTTTGAAAAAGGAACAAAGAGATCACAGTTTACAGTTTATTATAAAACTAAATTAAAAAGAGGATCTTCCGCTATGAGATCAACCTTCCGCTACGACATCAACAATGCCATAAGCTTGGGCTTCTGTTGCTGACATAAAAACATCTCTGTTCAGGTCCCGTTGAATGACCTCTCCGGGGTGGCCCGTTCTTTCTATATAACATTTGGTTATGTAATCGCGAAGCATCGTTACGTGTTTCGATTCGTTATGAAAATCTGCAGCCGATCCGTCATAATAGGAACTAGCAGGTTGGTGGATCATAACCCTAGCGTGAGGTAATGCTATACGTTTAGGCATTTCTCCCCCGATTAGGATGAAAGATCCCATTGAAGCAGCTACCCCCATGCATATTGTATGTACATCTGGTACTATTGCTTGCATCATATCGAAAAGACCTACCCCTGGTATTACTGATCCACCGGGACAGTTGATAAATGAGAAAATATCTTTATTTGCATCTTCTGCACTCAAATATACCATGAGACCCATGAGTTGATTTGCAATCTCGTGATTGATATCCTGAGCCAAAAAAAGTAATCTCTCTCGATAAAGTCGGTTGTATAAGTCGACCCAAGTTGCATCTTCATCTCCAGGGGCTCGGAAAGGCACTTTTGGAACACCAACGGGCATTTGTTTTAATGGAAAGAAGTGAAGCACTATACTCTAATATGGGAACGTAAAGTATATGAAGTTGTGTAACATATGAACTCTGGATGGATGGTATAGGGGAGGTTTTTAACCTATCTGGAAATAGAGCTTTAGATGGATCAAAGATCCATGTAAAAGATCCTTCCATTATTCGAGTTGATAATGTAACGAATCACACTTTTACCGCTAAACTATACCCGCCACGATCCGATTGTAACATACGGATCGATCTTTTGTCCAACCAACCCATTTATCTTTTTTTTAGTCTTTTCCGGATAACTTCGATCAGAGAACGATAAGCCCCATTCACTATTAAAATGATTCAAATTATCAAGCATGAAACATTTTGTATAATTTGAGTCCATAAAGTCTTTTTTATCGGAACTGGGCCGATGGATCACAAATAGAGATTCCGGAAATTGCTTTAGAGTTGTTTTAGTTGCAATAAGTAATTTCTGAAGGGACTCCATTTTATTGATAGGCAAGTTTATTGAAAAAAAAACTTGAGGAAACCAAGAATTCTGGTCATACTATTGACAACTTCCCGATAACTTTCATATTATAAAGAATAGATTGGTGGCCCCTATCGTCTAGTGGATCAGGACATCTCTCTTTCAAGGAGGCAACGGGGATTCAACTTCCCCTGGGGGTACCATGATCCATTCGTTAGGTATCCTAAATAATTTTCAATTACTGTCTTGTTCCTGGGTCGATGCCCGAGTGGTTAATGAGGACGGACTGTAAATCCGTTGGCAATATGCCTACGCTGGTTCAAATCCAGCTCGACCCAACCAATATCATCAATACCAATCTATCGGTATGGTTATATTCATGCTAATCATGAATGAAAAGATAATTGGTTATTGAACCCCGACATCGATATCTATTCATATCGTAGATGCCCGATTCCGTATGAATCGATACATTTCAAAAATGAAAGAGAAGATTAAGATATTTAATCGACCTAGCACTCGCATAATCTATATGACCTATCTAGCACCTATCATGGAATAAATATTATCCAATAGTAGGTGAACTGTACTGTATTGGGATTGTAGCTCAATTGGTTAGAGTACCGCCCTGTCAAGACGGAAGTTGCGGGTTCGAGTCCCGTCAGTCCCGATCCATTAGATACATTCACCAGATCGATAATTAAGTTTGGAAAAAGACCCTTCTTTCGAGGATAAAATATAATAATCATATTTAATCTACAAAAAATATTCTTCCCTCACCGAAGAATAAAATTTATCTATCAAAAACATAGGAAGATCTCCCAATGATTTTTAGGAGATCTTCCTTCTGTTATTCCCCAGGAATATTGTTACTATTTCATGCTAATACTTCTTTTTCATGATCGATAGCCAGTGGATTTCTAGACACTCTATTTTATTTCCAAGAATGATCATGTCAGGATCTGGACGGACTAGTCCTTATCATTCCAGGGTCATGGGTGGGCCTCTGGATAAATTCGATATGGGATACTTCTATATCATCACCGAAGCGGGATAGATTCACAATCCCATCTAAATCGTGGAGATCCAAGCAAAATATCTCTCATGTCTGACGAACGTCTTCTGGAGGAGCATAAGGTTCTTATTCGTACGAATCCTATTCTGTCGAAATTATACCAGACATGTGTTGATCGGAACGTTTTCTGATGCACGTAAGTTTTTACTACTAGTCTTATCAAAAGTGATCGTATTAGGTTATACTATTTCCATCGAAGAATTCATTCAATCCATTAGTTAGATTCCGTTACTCGAACCAATTCTATCAATGACATACATCTATTTCATGGATCTTGAAAGAAAGATTCATTCATCTCTATGAGATCAAAATGAGATCAAAATGAGATCAAATCTCGAGCTATTTTTGAACAAAGTTAAAATAAGGAGATCATGGAAGTAAATACCCTTGCATTTATTGCTGTTCTACTGTTCCTTGCAGTTCCTACTGCTTTTCTACTTATCCCTTACGTCAAAACGGCCAGTGCAAGCAGTGGAAGCAATTGATTTTGATGAAAATCAATTGATTGCTGATCACTAGATAGATCTTTATGATCCAGATCATAAGTATAAAATAGGTTATGAGATCTTTTATATTACAACAATACAGGGTAGGGTGGATCTATTGTATTACAACAATACAGGGTAGGGATTGCTTTTAATTTTTTTTTTTTTAAGAAAAAAAGTAGTACAAAAGAATATCTAACCTTTTCTTTTGTACTACTTCTTCTTTTACACCCATATATGGATAAATATATCTTAATGGTACTTATCCATATATGGTAAATGTAGGATGAAGGACCTCGTACCATAAAATAGCGGAGCTGATCACATCACCTTCTTCCTGCTCCTGGAAAAATAGACCCAATGCAGACAGACTTAATTCTGAACGTACTTGCGGATTCTTTAGGATCAAAGTTGAACATATTTTTTCGGTACGAACATCTATATCTAGCACTTGAAATGGTATATGAAAAAGCAAAGGAATCTATGACTTATGTCCCATATTTTTCCGAGAACGGAATTCATATCAGATCCGATCAATTCGGAACCATCCGATAAAACAGGGACTCTTTCTATTCCTACTAAAAAAGAGAAGAGAGATCGTTCTTCAGTGGAAGAAATGAGATTATCGACTCATTCTAGAAAAGAACTAATGAATTCAAACCTGTTGAAGAAAATAATATTTTTCATAGGAAAATGATAATGATAAGGGATTACGTACATCCCTTACGGGGATAAAGAGGAAATAATTCCATGTAGAGTGTTTCAATTTGGAACGAAGATTCAATATTACTGGATCCTTATGGAACAGAATATATTACCATGCATGATATGGAAGGAACGCAATAATTGATTCTTAAGCATTACCATTATAGCCCACTTCTCCCCCATACTACGAGTGAAAGGGAAAATGTAAAAACTACCATTAAAGCAGCCCAAGTTATACCGACTATATCCATACGGATCATGTTTTCTAAAAAATAATGATTTCATCATCGAGATGATAAGGGAACTATTAACCATAGTGCAAAGTTGAAGTTGAAATGAATGGTCCACCTTTGCATTCTGAACGTTACTGACGTTCGAGCTGATATGAGAGATCAATAAATCCATTTGTTCATTGACCAACAAGTTACTATAACTAACTCGAGGGTCGTACATTCACGACGGAATCGGGATCAAATGTACGTAACTCACTATCTATATTGATAATATGTACCAATATGTCTCCAGAGGTTCTGTAATGGAAATACAGACTTTTCCTTCCATTTACTTACCTCAACAAGGCGACACCCGGATTCGAACTGGGGATGGAGGATTTGCAGTCCTCTGCCTTACCGCTTGGCTATGTCGCCGAGATATGGGAATCCCATGGACAGATCGAATCATTTGTCCTTTCAAGTCATTCGTCCGTCCTTTAAGTATAGTATGAGATGTATGCTAAAGTCAACCATAAAGGAAATGGATCTAATTTGTTCTCCGTCTTTCTTTCGATCTGACTATTTTCATTAGGAAATTTTCTAAGTGAGATTAACATTTAAGAATGGTTTGATTCATTCGTTCATAGCTCCATTTCACGTGGTTGGAAGAAAGTATCAAAGTACCTCTTCCTTATCCTTTTTTTTTTTTTCAAATTGGAAGTATATCTGGATACGGGTAGAATTTCATGGGATATAGTGAAGACTGAATATACATCCGAATCTTTTTTGTCGGATTGATCCATATAGATCAATCGGGAATAATTGAATATATTTTTCTACAGATGGGAAACTTCCAATGCGATTAGATGAAAATGAGGGAGCGTTTACAATCCCTGAATTTGGTAAGATACAATTTGAAGGATTTTGTCGTTTTATCGATCAGGGCTTGATGGAAGAACTTCATGATTTTCCAAAAATTGAGGATATAGATAAAGAAATTGAATTCAGGCTTTTTGGTAATGAATATGAATTAGCAGAACCTTTCATCAAAGAGAGAGATGCTGTATATCAGTCCCTTACATATTACTCTGAATTATATGTACCAGCAAGATCGATTCGGAGGAATAGTAGGAAGATACAGAAACAAACTGTATTTCTCGGAAATATTCCTTTAATGAATTCCCATGGAACATTTGTAGTAAATGGGATTTACAGAGTCGTGGTTAATCAAATATTAATAAGTCCTGGTATTTATTACCGTTCAGAATTAGACCATAATAGAATTCATTATATATATACTGGCACTCTGATTTCAGATTGGGGAAGAAGATCGAAATTAGAGATCGATGTGAGAGAAAGGATATGGGCTCGTGTAAGCAGAAAACAAAAAATATCTATTCCAGTTCTATTATCAGGTATGGGTTTAAATCTCGAAGAGATTCTGGACAATACTCGCTATCCCGAAAGATATTTATTTTTATTGAAGAAGGAGAGGTGGGAGCGGGAGGAATATCTATGGTCGAGGGAAAAAGCCATTCTGGAGTTTTATAAAAAACTCCACTGTATAAGTGGCGATTTGGCATTTTCCGAGTCTCTATGTAAAGAATTGCAAGAAAAATTTTTCCGAAAAAGATGTGAATTGGGAAAGATTGGTCGACGAAATCTGAACCAAAAACTGAACCTTGATATACCTGAGAACGAGATTTTTTCATTACCACAAGATGTATTGGCTGCTGTGGATTACCTTATCGGGGTGAAATTTGGAATGGGTACACTCGATGATATAGATCACCTCAGAAATCGACGGATTCGTTCTGTAGCAGATTTATTACAGAATCAATTTAGATTAGCTCTAGGTCGTTTAGAAGATGCAGTTAAAAGAACTATACACAGAGCAACCAAGCGCAGATCAACTCCTCAGAACTTGGTCACTTCAACTCTATTAAAAAACACTTTTCAAGATTTTTTTGGTTCACACCCCTTATCCCAATTTTTGGATCAAACTAATCCATTGACGGAAATAGCTCATGGGCGAAAATTGAGCCATTTAGGCCCTGGGGGCTTAACAGGGCGAACTGCTAGTTTTCGGACACGGGATATTCATCCCAGTTATTATGGGCGTATTTGTCCAATCGATACGTCCGAAGGAATGAATGCTGGACTTGTTGCATCATTATCTATTCATGCAAAGATTGGTGATTGTGGTTCTTTACAAAGTCCATTCTATAAGATCTCCGAGAGATCGAGAGAAGAACATATGGTTTATCTACTACCGGGAGAAGATGAGGATGAATACTATCGGATAGCTACGGGAAATTCTTTGGCGTTAAATCAAGGAATTCAAGAGGAACAAATTACTCCAGCTCGATACCGACAAGAATTTATAGTTATTGCATGGGAACAAATCCATTTCAGAAGTATTTTTCCTTTCCAATATTTTTCCGTTGGAGTTTCCCTTATTCCTTTTCTCGAACATAATGATGCGAATCGCGCTCTAATGGGTTCTAATATGCAGCGTCAAGCAGTTCCACTTTTTCGACCCGAGAAGTGCATTGCCGGAACTGGGTTGGAAGGTCAAGCAGCTCTAGATTCAGGAAGTGTAGCTATAGCTACACAAGAGGGAAGGATCGAGTATATCGATGCTGTAAATATAACTTCATCGGTTAATGGAGACACTGTACGAACAGAATCGGTTATATATCAACGTTCTAATACCAATACTTGTACGCATCAAAAACCTCAAATTCGTCAAGGGGAATGTGTAAAGAAGGGACAAATTCTGGCGGATGGTGCGACTACGGTAGGGGGAGAACTATCTTTGGGAAAAAACGTTTTAGTAGCTTATATGCCATGGGAAGGATACAATTTCGAAGACGCAATACTCATTAGTGAACGTCTGGTATATGAAGATATTTATACCTCTTTCCATATCGTAAGATACAGGATTGAAATCTGTATGACGAGCCAGGGTCCTGAAAGAATCACTAGAGAAATACCTCATTTAGATGCTCATTCACTTCGTCATTTGGACGAAAATGGTCTTGTAATGCTAGGATCTTGGATAGAAACAGGTGATGTTTTGGTAGGTAAATTAACGCCTCAAACAATAGAAGAATCATTATGTACCCCAGAAGGAAGATTATTACAAACCATATTTGGTATTGAGGTATCCACTGCGAGAGAAAATTGTCTCAGAGCACCTATAGGTGGAAGGGGTCGAGTTATCGACGTGAGATGGATCAATAGAGTAGATGATTCCGGTGATAATGCGGAAACAGTCCACGTATATATATCACAAAAACGTAAGATACAAGTGGGTGATAAAGTAGCTGGAAGGCATGGTAATAAAGGTATTATTTCAATAGTTTTGCCCAGACAAGATATGCCCTATTTGCAAAATGGAATACCAGTTGATATGGTATTGAATCCATTAGGGGTACCTTCACGAATGAATGTAGGACAGATCTTTGAATGTTTGCCCGGTTTAGCAGGAAACCCGATGAACAAACATTATAGAATAACCCCTTTTGACGAAAAATACGAGCGAGAAGCTTCGAGAAAACTAGTGTTTCCTGAACTTTACAAAGCTAGTGAGCAAACAGCTAATCCATGGGTATTCGAACCAGATCATCCTGGAAAACATAGATTAATTGATGGAAGAACAGGAGATGTTTTTGAACAACCTGTTACAATAGGAAAAGCTTATATGTCGAAATTGAGTCATCAAGTTGATGAGAAAATACATGCACGTTCGAGTGGACCTTATGCACGGGTTACACAACAACCTCTTAGAGGAAAATCCAAACGAGGGGGGCAACGAATAGGAGAAATGGAAGTTTGGGCTCTAGAAGGTTTTGGTGTTGCTTATATTTTACAAGAGATGCTTACTCTCAAATCTGACCATATTAGAACTCGTAATGAAGTACTTGGTGCCATTATCACTGGAGGGCCAATACCTAAATCTGACACTGCTCCAGAATCTTTCCGATTGCTCATTCGAGAATTACGATCTTTAGCTCTAGAATTGAATCATGCTATTATATCTGAGAAAAACTTTCAGATAGATAGAGAGAAAGTTTGATCACAATAAATTGAGATTTTTTATGATTGACCAGAATAAACATCAACAACTTCGAATTGGATTAGCTTCTCCCGAACAGATTTGTGCTTGGTCCGAAAAAATTTTACCTAATGGTGAGATAGTTGGACAGGTGACTAAACCTTATACTCTACATTATGAAACTAATAAACCAGAAAGAGATGGATCGTTTTGTGAAAGAATCTTTGGACCTATCAAAAGTAGAGTTTGTTCTTGTGGAAATTCTCCAGGGATTGGAAATGAGAAGATAGATGCAAAATTTTGCACACAATGTGGAGTTGAATTCGTTGATTCTCGAATTCGAAGATATCAAATGGGATACATTAAACTGGCATGTCCGGTGGTTCACGTATGGTATTTGAAACGCCTTCCCAGTTATATTGCGAATCTATTAGCTAAAACTCGGAAAGAATTAGAAGGTCCAGTATACTGCGATGTGTGACTTGATCACAAGTTCCGATCATACAGATCCGTAATCAGGAACTGTCATCCTATTAAATCTCATTGGGATGCCTTTAGCTCTGACATGACCCTCCAGAGGAGTAGCATGAAGCTCAGAATTATAAGCATCTTTTCAAGATGCTGAGAAAGAGGAATTAGTCCAGGGTTTAGATATTCTGTATCAAATTGCTCATTGAACTTCGTGAAAACACTTCTTTCAGATAATGGAATTTGAAATTCATTCTCTTTTATTTGGGTTAGCCTGAATAGAGGTATTCCGGACCGAAGATATGGCTATAGGAGTCTATTCATCGCACATATGCTTCGATCAATAGTATTGTAACCATCGAAGTAAAGCAAAGCAAGCAGGAACCTAAAGGATCAAATGGAACGAGATAAAGACAAGTAAATCCCTAATTGAAGGTCTTTCAAGAAGAAAAGGATTGTTCGAAAGGGAGGAGACTGCTCAATAATTCCATATCTATGTTGTAGAATCATAACATAAAGGAATACTCAACTCAATTTCACTTGGAACTTGAGCAGAGAGTAGCGATCTCTCTTCAGAGCGAAAAAGAGTTTTTTGCATCTTTTTTTTTTAGTTACTTGAGCCGGATGAGAGGAAACTTTCACGTCCGATCCTGAAGGGGGGGGAAATCTTAGAATAACCTATCCAAATCTTTTTCTTGCTAGGCCCATAGCTAACAAACCAACTTTATTGAGATCACGGGGTACATTCGATTATGAGATTCAATCCTGGAGAGAGATTATTCCTCATTACCTCTCTGCTCGTCCTTATTACCTCTTTCCTCGGGGTTCTGGAACATTTAAAGAGAGAGAAATAGCTACTGGGGGAGATGCTATCGGGAAACAACTAATGGGTCTGGATCTGCAAATGATTATAGATCGTTCACATATGGAATGGAAGAACTTGGTGGAATTTAAATGGAATAGATTGGAAGAGAACCAAGAATCTACTGTGGATAGATGGGAGGATGAAAAAATTAGAAGAAGAAAGGATTTTCTGGTTGGACGCATGAAATTGGCTAAACATTTTCTCCGAACAAATATAGAACCAAAATGGATGGTCTTATGCCTATTACCAGTTCTTCCTCCCGAACCGAGGCCAATCGTTCAATTAGGTGAAGGTGGACTTATTACCTCGTCAGATCTAAATGAACTTTATCGAAGAGTTATCAATCGGAATAATACTCTTACAAATTTATTAACAAGAAGTGGATCTGAGTCATTTGTTATTTATCAAACAAAATTGGTCCAGGAAGCCGTAGATGCACTTCTCGATAATGGTATCTGCAGACAACCAATTAGAGACAGTCATAATAGGCCTTATAAATCGTTCTCAGATGTGATCGAAGGCAAAGAGGGAAGATTTCGTGAAAATTTACTAGGCAAACGAGTTGATTATTCAGGTCGTTCCGTTATTGTGGTGGGTCCCTTTCTATCATTGTACCAATGTGGATTACCCTCAGAAATAGCAATAGAGCTTTTTCAAGCATTTTTAATTCGTAGTCTCATCGGACGACATATTGCTCCCAACCTAAGAGCTGCTAAAAGTATGATTCGAGATAAGGGACCCATTGTATGGGAAGTACTTCAAGAGGTTATGCAAGGACATCCCATATTGTTGAATCGAGCACCTACCTTACACAAATTGGGAATACAAGCGTTTCAACCTATTTTAGTAGAAGGACGTGCCATTCGTTTACATCCATCGGTTTGTGGGGGATTTAATGCAGACTTCGACGGAGATCAGATGGCTGTCCATGTACCTTTATCTCTGGAAGCTAGAGCAGAAGCTCGTTTACTCATGTTTTCTGAGACAAATCTTTTGTCTCCAGCTATCGGGGATCCTATTTCTATACCGACTCAGGATATGCTTCTTGGACTTTATATATCAACGGTCCAAAATAGTCAAGGTATTTATGGGAATAGGTACCATCCGTATCACTCGGAAAATAAATGCTTTTCTTGTAAGAAACCTTCCTTTTATAGTTATGATGATGTGCTCAGAGCTTACCGACAGAAACGAATTGACTTATACAGCCCCTTATGGCTCCGGTGGGGGGAAGTGGATTTACGTATCATTACCTCAGTAAACCAAGAAGCCCCTATCGAAGTTCAATACGAATCTTTGGGTACTTTCCACGAAATCCATGAACATTATCGAATAAGAAAAGGTAGAATGGGAGAAATCCTTAATATATACATTCGAACAACTGTTGGTCGTACTCGTTTCAATCGAGAAATGGAAGAAGCCATACAAGGGTTTGCCTGTTCTGAACACCCAAATAAATCACTACCAGCTCTCAGGATCTAATGTTATTGATCTTATGATTTTTTCATTAGTGCAGATATAGAGATCGAGGAAGCCTTCGAATAACCGGCTTGAACCCATTGCTTAATCCTGCTCATGAAAATATGGAGATTTTTCCTTATGAAGGAACGAACTAGATTGCCCTTTGATAATTTGCCCTTTTATAATAAAGTGATGGATAAAACTGCCATTAAAAAGCTTATTAGCAGATTAATAGATCACTTCGGAATGACATATACATCACATATCTTGGATCAACTCAAGACTTCAGGTTTTCAACAAGCTACTGATACAGCTATTTCATTAGGAATTGATGATCTTTTAACAGCGCCTTCCAAAGGATGGCTCGTCCAAGATGCGGAGCAACAAGGTTCTGTTTCGGAGAAACAGAATCATTATGGGAATGTACATGCAGTGGAAAAATTACGTCAATCGATTGAGATATGGTATGCTACCAGTGAATATTTGAGAAAAGAAATGAATCCGAATTTTAGCATGACTGATCCTTTAAATCCAGTACATGTGATGTCCTTCTCAGGAGCTAGGGGAAGTACATCTCAGGTTCACCAATTAGTAGGTATGAGAGGATTAATGTCAGATCCTCAAGGACAAATCATCGATCTACCCATTCGACGGAATTTACGCGAAGGGCTCTCTTTAACGGAATATATTATTTCCTGTTATGGGGCTCGTAAAGGAGTTGTGGATACTGCTGTACGAACAGCAGATGCTGGATACCTCACACGTAGACTCGTTGAAGTAGTTCAACACATTGTAGTACGTAGAACAGATTGTGGCACTATCCAAGGTATTTTCGTAAGTCCCATTCGAGGTCGAGAGAGGGACAGAAATGAAATTGTTGTACGAACACAAATACTGATTGGCCGTGTGCTAGCAGACGATGTATATATAAATAGGAGATGCATTGCCACGCGCAATCAGGATATTGGAGTTGGACTTGCCAATCAATTAATAAACCTTCGAACACAACCAATATATATACGAACCCCCTTTACTTGCAAGAGTATATCTCGGATTTGTCAATTATGTTATGGTCGGAGTACTACTCACAGTCACTTGATTGAATTAGGAGAAGCAGTAGGTATTATTGCGGGACAATCCATTGGAGAACCAGGAACTCAACTAACACTAAGGACTTTTCATACCGGGGGGGTATTTACTGGTGATATTGCAGAACATATACGAGCCCCTTTCAATGGAAAGATTGAATTCAATGAAAATTTGGTTTATCCCACACGTACACGTAATGGACATCCTGCTTATCTATGTCATAATAACTTATCCATTACTATTGATGGTCAGGATCAAGTACAGAACTTAACCATTCCGCCACAAAGTTTGCTTTTGGTTCAGAATGATCAATATGTGGAATCGGAACAGCTTATTGCCGAGGTTCGTGCTAGAACATCTTCCTTCAAGGAAAAAGTTCGCAAAAATATATATTCTGACTTAGAAGGAGAAATGCACTGGAGTACCAATGTGTGTCATGCACCTGAATATGTACAGGGTAATGTTCATCCTATACTCAGGACGGGTTATCTATGGATATTATCGGGAGGTATATACGGATCCCGTGTAGTACCCTTTCCATTTCATAAGTATCAGGATCAAGTATATGTTCAACCTTTTGTTGCCAAACATCAATCACTTTCCGATTCTTACGTGGATCAAGTGGAACATAGATCAGGTGACTCAAATTGCTATGAGAAGGAAGAACAAATCTTCAGTTATTCAGAAACTGAAACTGATCGGACCATATCCAACGAGCATCGAGACTCTATTTATGTCTTTTCCCCTAATAATTACAATATTAAAGGGAAAAAGCAAATGAATCGATTCATCGTCTCGTTGCAGTGTGATAAAGAATGGGAAAAAAGAATAATACCTTGTCCTGATGCGATTCTTAGAATACCCAAAAGTGGTATTCTACAGAGAAATTCCATTTTTGGATATTCTAACGTAGAACATGGAATACCTGATGGGTCGAATATGACAACACCCTTTTCCCTAGATTTATCGAGGGAAGGGGACAACTTGCAGATTAAAATTAGCTATTCTATTTCGTATGAAGATGGTGAACGAATCCAAGTAAGTATTCCATTGGTGCGAACTTGTCTAGGATTTGATTGGGAACAAATAGATTCTATAGAATCTGAGGCTTATGTTTCTCTTATTTCAGTAAGAACAAATAAGATCGTTAACAATATGGTTCAAATTAGCTTGATGAAATACCCCCCTTTTTTCATGGGGAGAAGGGACAATAAAACAAGTTCAAATTTTATGTTCCATAACAATTTGGACCACACTAATCTTTTCTCTTCCAATGGGGCGAGTCAATTAATTAGTAAGCATCAAGGAACTATTTGTTCATTATCTAATGGGGAAGAAGACAGTGGATCTTTTATGGTTCTATCACCATCCGACTATTTTCGAATCGTTCTATTCAATGATTCTAAATGTTATGATACGGGAAATCAATCAAATAGAAAGGATCCTATGAGAAAAATCATTGAATTTTCAGGTCTCTTGGGTAATTTACATAGTATAACCAACCGTTTTCCATCCTCCCATTTTCTAACTTATAAAAAAGTATTATCAAAGAAACATTCCATTTTCCACAATTCTTTCAATACTTTCCAAGTACCTAAATATTATTTCATGGACGAAAATATGATAATTTATCATTTCGATCCGTGCAGGAACATCATTTCCAATCTATTGGGTCCAAACTGGTGCTCTTCCTCATCCGAATCCGAATTCTGCGAAAAAACATTTCCAGTAGTTAGTCTTGGACAATTGATTCCTGAAAGTGTATGGATATCCGAGGATGAACCACTCCCCGAATCTGGTCAAATTATAGCAGTTGATGAGGAATCTTTAGTCATTAGATCAGCTAAACCTTATTTGGCTACTCGAAAAGCGACTGTCCATAGTCATTATGGAGAAATTCTTGACAAAGGAGATACATTGATAACATTGATATATGAAAGGTTCAAATCCAGTGATATAATTCAAGGTCTTCCTAAAGTTGAACAATTGTCAGAAGCCCGTTTGAATAATTCAATATCGATGAATCTGAAAGAAAGTTTTGAAAATTGGACCGGAGATATGACAAGATTTCTTGGAAGTCTTTGGGGGTTATTCATAAGCGCTAGGATAACTATGGAACAAAGTCAGATTCATTTGGTCAATCAGATTCAAAAAGTTTACCGATCCCAAGGGGTACGAATTGGTGATAAGCATATAGAGATTATTGTACGCCAAATGACATCGAAAGTCTTAATTTCAGAAGATGGAACGGCTAATGTTTTTTCACCGGGGGAACTCATTGGATTATCACGAGCACAGAGAATGGATCGTGCTCTGGAAGAGGCAATCTACTATCAAACCATGTTATTAGGAATAACAAGGGCATCTCTGAATACTCAAAGTTTTATATCCGAAGCGAGTTTCCAAGAAACTGCTCGGGTCTTAGCTAAAGCTGCTCTACAAGGTCGTATCGATTGGTTGAAAGGCTTGAAGGAAAATGTTATTCTCGGGGGGATGATACCTGCCGGTACTGGGCAACATATTCACCGTTCAGGGAAACGAAACGGAATAGATCCAAGAATAGGGAATAGGAATCTATTTAGCAACAAAGTGAAGGACATTTTATTTCATCATGACAAAGTAGATTTTTTTTCCTTTCAAGACAATTCTTACAAATATCACAATATATTAAAACAGCAATTAAAATAGTCTTGAGAAATAGATTTCTTGTTATGTTCATGAATATCTCTTCTATAATAGGAAGAATATCAAATATTCTATGAGTGAGAACGTTTCTATCACGTACTAGACAGACAGGCAATCTTTGAGATGTAATTGATTCCGTTGGAATAATTAGATATTACGATACATTTTATTTCGCTATTTTGGGGAGGAAAGCGAACGATAATGAGCAAAAGATATTGGAACATTGATTTGGAAGAGATGATGGAAGCAAGAGTTCATTTAGGGCATAAAACTAGGAAATGGAACCCTAAGATGGCACCTTACATTTTTACAGAGCGTAAAGATACTCATATTATAAATCTGGCTAAAACTGCTCGTTCTTTATCAGAAGCTTGTGATTTGCTGTTTGATATAGCAGGTAGAGGAAAACAATTCCTGATAGTCGGTACGAAATATCAAGCAACTGATTTAGTAGCATCAGCTGCTACAGAAGGTCGATGTCATTATGTAAATAGAAAATGGCTTGGTGGTATGTTAACTAATTGGTCTACTACAGAGACGAGACTTCAGAAGTTCAAGGATTTAAAAAAAGAACAAGATACGGGACGATTCAATCAACTTCCAAAAAAAGAAGCAGCTATGCTCAAGAGACAATTAGACCAATTGCAGAAATATCTAGGTGGGATTAGATATATGACAAGCTTACCCGATATTGCTATAATTACCAATCAACGAGAAGAATCCATTGCTCTTGGGGAATGTAGAACTTTGGGTATTCCGACAATTTGCTTGGTTGATACAGATTGTGATCCAGATCTCGTGGATATCCCAATTCCAGCCAATGATGATGGTATAGCTTCAATCCAATTGATCCTGAACAGATTAACGTCAGCAATTTGCGAAGGAAGGGCATTAAGGTCATTATAGCTATATGAAGGGCTAATAGAAAGTAATAAAAAAAAAATAAAAAAAAGGGGGGGGGAGGACCTGACCTGAGGATTTACTGAGTTGGCTGCTATTCCACCCAAGATCTCGTAAGAGGGAATTTCATTTATTGATTTGGTTGGCTGTTCCAAATTGAAAAATATTCTTAATGGAATACCCTTTTTATTATCTCGTGACATCAAAAATTCTGATGAGAGTGAAATAATTGAGGAATCTCTCATTTGACAAAAATAATTTATTTTCTTCTTCAAGTTCATCTTTACAAGGGGGTAATATGGATATGGATATCGTACGATCTCCTATTAGCACACTGAATCATATCTATGAGATATCCGGTGTGGAGGTGGGTCAACATTTTTATTGGCAAATAGGGGGGTTTCAAGTTCATGGACAGGTACTTATAACTTCTTGGGTTGTAATTGCTGTCTTATTAGGTTCAGCTACCATAGCTGTTCGAGATCCACAAACCATTCCTACCGGTGGTCAAAATTTTGTTGAATATATTCTCGAATTTTTTCGGGACTTGACCAGAACTCAGATTGGGGAGGAAGAATATGGTCCCTGGGTTCCCTTTATTGGAACTATGTTTCTATTTATCTTTGTTTCTAACTGGTCAGGTGCTCTTCTTCCTTGGGGAATTCTAAAATTACCTCAGGGGGAATTAGCCGCACCTACAAATGATATTAATACTACGGTTGCTCTAGCTTTACTTACGTCAGTAGCATATTTCTATGCAGGTCTTACAAAGAAGGGGTTAGGTTATTTTGGTAAATATATTCAACCAACCCCAATACTTTTACCAATTAACATCTTAGAAGATTTTACAAAACCTTTATCACTTAGTTTTCGACTTTTTGGAAATATATTAGCTGACGAATTGGTAGTTGCTGTTCTTGTTTCTCCGGTACCTTTAATAGTTCCTATACCTGTAATGTTCCTGGGATTATTTACGAGCGGTATTCAAGCTCTGATCTTTGCAACTCTAGCTGCAGCTTATATAGGTGAATCCATGGAGGGTCATCATTAAATCACTGTCCAATCAGACAGAAGATTTTCTAAGTATCGTACCAACGCATGACTTGATATGTATGGTAGAAGCAAATCAGATTTCTTAGTAAAAAGAGCTTGGTAACAAGATTTAAGATCAGTTAACTACTTCTGTCCATTAGATCTCCAGATAGAGTGGATCCGATTGGTCCATTTGTATAGAAATATGATAATAGGATCGAACAGGTTCACTAATCGGAGTTGTTTGAGTAAAGAATGTACCGGCGTAGAACGATTAAATTTTTGTTCCCATTAAGGGGAGGATTTTTTCGAACGTGTTTACTTTGTATATAGTTCGTTTCATATATATTAATCCATTTATATTGATTATAAGCCTTATAGATTATAAGGATTAATATCACATCTATAGATGTGATATATAATGACTTATAGGCTCTTACGCAGTCTATTCTCTCTCCGTGATAAGAATTCATATGTCCAATAAAATGGAATCTTTATTTTGAATATTATGAAGAATAAATCTTTTTATGATGAAATATTTGCATAAGGGATACCCTATTCGTTGATATTATCACTTTGATATCATCAATAAATATTTTTGTTCTTAGTTGTTCGGAAGAAATCGTTCCATAATTTTACCATTGGTGAACACTCAATAGATGAAACTGTCGTATTATCAACTATTTCCCAACCTTAGTAAGAGGAGATTACCATGGATCCCTTAATTTCTGCTGCTTCCGTTATTGCTGCTGGATTATCTGTAGGGCTTGCTTCCATTGGACCTGGCGTTGGCCAGGGCACTGCTGCGGGCCAAGCTGTAGAAGGTATTGCGAGACAACCAGAAGCAGAAGGTAAAATACGAGGTACCTTACTGCTAAGTTTAGCTTTTATGGAAGCTTTAACTATTTATGGACTAGTCGTGGCCCTAGCGCTTCTATTTGCGAATCCCTTTGTTTAATCCTGAAAAAAAGATCCCTACACCTCGTCATTACATTAGTATTTCTCCAATAATTTACTTGTTCAACTGCAGGAGAGGCTGATCTGAATAATTAGCAAATGAATTATTCTTCCTATTACTTCGGTCGGAAAGATTCATGACGCGTGCGGCAGGGAAGGGAGTGGATAGGGTAAGCAAATTATTTTTATCCTTATAAAAGACCTGGGACTAAGTTAAGTATCCCAAATATTATTATCCAGAACTAGATAGGATCAAATAAGAAAATAACAAAATTCTGTAGAACATATCCTTATCTATGAGGGGAGAGCGTATGAAAAATGTAATTGATCCTTTCATTTCCTTGATTTATTGGCCTTCCGCTGGGGGTTTCGGATCAAATACCAATATTTTAGAAACAAATATAATAAATTCAAGTGTGGTGCTTAGTGTACTGATCTATTTTGGAAAGGGAGTGTGTGCGAGTTGTATATTCGAATAATATGGCTGGGCCCAACCAGCTGCACTTTGGAGATATAAAAGTGCATAATCTCAACGAATTACTTCCGAATGGGGAATAGCGAAGAACTATAGCATTTCGTAATTGATTGGGAAATGAACTCTTAGTTTATAACAACCAATGAGGGAGGACCACTAGAATGGTTAAAGCTGAACTGTTTGAAGTCTAAGCACAACTAACTGGGTATTCTTTCCACCGCTGTGTCAAGATGAGATGGATTCAAAGGCATAGTTGGAGATTGATCCGATATATAACATTCATATCAATGGAATAATTTGATCTATTTACTGAAAAATAGTCCCAATCTCCCATCCAATTTTAGTTCCAATGCTGAACTGACGACCTAAACAGAAGGGAATTTATTCGATAGAACAAAAAAGAGAAGGCACAAATTAATTGATTGAATGGAACGATTCAATTTTCATGAGGGAAGAAGAGGAGAGAAAAGGGGAAACAAAAACAACACAAAACTTTCTTGATAATTGCAAATCCCTTTTGCTGGAAGAGCCCTTCGGAGATCTCGGTCTTTTATAAATTGATTCTAATCTTCCGTAAACGGAACGGAAAGGGCAAGCTTGGTGTGAAGGGAACGTATATGTTCCTGGGGAATAAAAAAGAACTGAGCAGGAGAGCCGAATGAATCGAAAGATTCGTGTTCGGTTTGGGAAGAGATTATGAATTCGTGAAATTTGTGAATAGATAATCTACTTTCATTAAGTAATCTATTAGATAACCGTAAACAGAAAATATTGGAGACTATTCGGAATTCGGAAGAACTATGTAAAGGAGCTATCGATCAGCTCGAGAAAGCTCGGGCTTGCTTAAGGAACGTGGAAATGATAGCGGACGAAATCCAGGTAAAAGGAAACTCCCAAATAGAACGAGAGAAAGAGGATCTCCTCAATACTGCTTCTGAGAATTTGGAACAATTAGAGGATCCCAAGAATGAGACGATTTACTCCGAACAGCAAAGAGCATTTGACCAGATCCGACAACAAGTTTCTCGCCAAGCTTTACGAAGAGCTATAGGAACTTTGAATAGTCGTTTGAATACTGAGTTACATTTACGTACGATCGATCACAATATTGGCCTGCTTAGAACCATGATGAACACAAATGATTAGTTGTTATAGGTCCTATTTCTCAATAGATAATTAAAAAGGTTAAGGACCTATTTCTGAACAGATAATGAATAAGTGCTAATGGGAAGTATTAGACTCGACGAAATTAGTAGTATTATACGGAAACAGATCGAACAATATAACAACGAAGTAAGAGTTGGTAATCTTGGCACCGTACTTCAAGTAGGAGATGGCATTGCTCGTATTCATGGTCTTGATGAAGTAATGGCAGGGGAATTAGTGGAATTTGGAGATGGTACAGTAGGCATTGCCCTAAATTTGGGATCGGATAATGTTGGAGCTGTATTAATGGGCGATGGCTTGATGATACAAGAAGGTAGTTCCGTGAGAGCAACAGGAAAAATTGCTCAGATACCAGTAAGTGATGCGTATTTGGGTCGTGTTGTAAATGCTCTAGCCCAACCCATTGATGGTAAGGGTAAAATTTCAGCTTCCGAATTTCGACTGATTGAATCTCCCGCTCCAGGTATTATATCAAGACGTTCCGTATATGAACCCCTTCAAACGGGGCTTATTGCTATTGATTCTATGATTCCTATAGGACGTGGTCAGCGAGAATTAATTATTGGGGACAGACAGACCGGCAAGACAGCAGTAGCTACAGATACTATTCTTAATCAAAAGAGTCAAAATGTAATCTGTGTCTATGTAGCAATTGGTCAAAGAGCTTCTTCCGTGGCTCAGGTAGTTAATACATTCCGAGAACGTGGCGCAATGGCATATACCATTGTGGTAGCGGAAACTGCGGATTCTCCCGCTACATTACAATATCTCGCCCCTTATACAGGAGCAACTTTGGCTGAATACTTCATGTATAAAAAACAACACACATCAATCATTTATGATGATCTCTCCAAACAGGCACAAGCTTATCGACAAATGTCTCTTCTATTAAGAAGACCACCTGGCCGAGAAGCTTATCCGGGAGATGTTTTTTATTTGCATTCCCGTCTCTTGGAAAGAGCAGCTAAATTAAGTTCCCAGTTAGGTGAGGGGAGTGTTACTGCTCTACCAATAGTTGAGACTCAAGCTGGAGATGTTTCAGCTTATATTCCCACTAATGTAATTTCCATTACCGATGGACAAATATTTTCATCGGCCGATCTATTCAATGCCGGGATCCGACCTGCTATTAATGTGGGTATTTCCGTCTCTAGAGTAGGATCTGCGGCTCAGATAAAAGCTATGAAAAAGGTAGCTGGAAAGTTGAAATTAGAGTTAGCTCAATTTGCAGAGTTGGAAGCTTTTGCACAATTTGCTTCCGATCTTGATAAAGCTACTCAAGATCAATTGGCGAGGGGTCAACGATTACGTGAGTTGCTCAAACAATCTCAGTCGGCTCCTTTGAAAGTAGAAGAACAAATAGCTACTATTTATACCGGAACAAACGGATACCTGGATATATTCGAAATAGCACAGGTGAGAAAATTTCTCCTTGGGTTACGCTTTTATTTGATAAAAAATAAACCTCAGTTCGGAGAAATTATACGTTCTACTGGTACATTTACAGAAGAAGCGAAAGCCCTTCTGGAAGAGGCTCTTAAGGAACATACTGAACTTTTTTTACTTCAAGAAAAAAAATGAATATTTGATCATTTGGTGGAATTATTCAGAACAGTAAAAAGAACTAAAGAATTTGTTCCATTCCAATCCAATACATTGCACAACAATTTAGAACAATTGAAGAGTATTACGTCCAATAGGATTTGAACCTATACCGAAGGTTTAGAAGACCTCTGTCCTATCCATTAGACGATGGACGCTCTTTTTTTTTCTCTTCCCCTTTTTTTTATTTGAATTCCCTTTGGCATACATTGTCCCGATCTACCTTTTTATTCACACTGAGGTTATAGGATAGGAAAAGAATGGAATCTATTTCGCATTAATTGATTTCGAGTGAATCGTGAAATTACGTTATATCTACCTATTCTATATCTATCTAGATAGATATAGAATAGGTAGATATCTGTTAGCGGGTAGCGGGAATCGAACCCGCATCGTTAGCTTGGAAGGCTAGGGGTTATAGTCGACATTGATTATTCAATGTCTCTAATTCAGAACCGAACATGAGAATTTCATGTCATTCGGCTCCTTCATGGGAGATAGAGAGCGGTATGAGGGAAGAAGCGGAGTATTTATATCAAATCTTTTTGAAAGGAATTGAAAATTCCTTTCTTTCTCCTCTTTTTTTTTCTAAAAAAAACCTAAATTCTTATCATACCCATGGCATCTACGTCAGTTTATTCTCTTTTTTTAGTGAAGGGCCCAAAATCGTAGAATACTTACTCACTTTCTAGATGATCCTGATAGAAAGATCAATTTGAAAAGTTTCAAATAATCACAAATCTTTCTAGTTACTTCGTTCCCTATTTCTACTGATTCTGATCCCTAGGAGAACAAATTCCACCGAGCTCGAACGAAATGCCGATAACCCAAGTAAACAAAAGTCATAGTTCTATAGCTATTCGGCTTCAACCTGGGGTCCTTTCATCCATAAGTTGAAGGTTTAGTCACGATGAAAAAATATCTTCCCCATAGATCTGTAATTTATCTAACCTTTCAAACATTCTGTGTCGCTATCTTGGAACCAAAAATGTGTTTATCTTTCTTTCATCATTTCAGACCCAGATTACGAGAAGGTATGCTATTCCTGGGTATTCATAGGGAAGGTTTTTAACCTATCTGGAAATAGAGCTTTAGATGGATCAAAGATCCATGTAAAAGATCCTTCAACTATTCGAGTTGATAATGTAACGAATCACACTTTTACCACTAAACTATACCCGCCACGATCTGATTGTAACATATGGATCGATCTTTTGTCCAACCAATAGGAAGATGAGGAGTTATCAATCAACCTCTATTGAAAGTTTCTATCAATCATTACCTCATTTTCATCATTACAATGAGCCATCTCCGGAGATGGCTCATTGTAATTATAGATTACCTTTGCGAATTGCTGATAAAACAATAACTAAAGGGCCCGATACAACCATCAGAGTCAGAACAGTGAGCTGCGCAATAACTTCTAGATCCATTTGGTTTTCTTTCACCCTCCATTGACTGAATGTATGAATAAAATGTTGTCGGGATCAATCACTTTTCTTCTATTTTGTCTTCTTCGGACTCCTACCCATTGGTGTAGTTTCGATCAGGAACCTATGGCGTTGAGCAACTGATATATTTACAATAATACATAAAATAGATAGAGAACCCTAAATAGATAGAGAACCCTTCAATATCTAGATAATAAAATTTGATACTGGAGATAAATAAATGGACTAATCCATGTAACGCATTTAATCAAACTGATTGGGGAGGGAATGAAGATATGGTAATAGAATTTCAATTTTTGATAGCTTCTTTTCTTGCTTTTACAGCAGGTTTTCTAGCTCTCAAATTAGGTCAAGCACTGTATGACTGATTTTTTCTGCTTTTCTTGGCCTGGCCATCGGCCAGGCCAAGAAAAGCAGAAAAAATCAGTCATACAGAACTATTTTTAACGAAATGAACAATACGATTGACTGGATTGTTCTTTATCCAACTGAATAATTGCAATATTCATTATATTGCCGATACAATCTGTACATACTATGGTATACACCTTTACTCCACCATTCATTTTGTTATACATGAACTCTTCCATCTTGGAGAGATGGCTGAGCGGACCAAAGCGGCGGATTGCTAATCCGTAGTACGGATCATCCGTACCGAGGGTTCGAATCCCTCTCTCTCCGTTCGTCCACTATTGATCCTGAAAACGAATAACCCCGAATCTTTCTACGGAACGGAAAAGACCTATTAACCTAGATACTTTTTTCACTATTCTTTACGTCCGGGATTACGTCCTGGATCGTTCGATAGAAATCCAAAGATAAAAAGAGAAATGAAAAATACCACTACTGCGTAAACGAACAGCTTAAGAGTAAGCATTACGTAATCTCCGGAATCCTGATTATAAGTACAACAGAATAGATCATCAATCTTTGTACCATATATGGATACTTGAATACCAAACAATAGTATTATTGTTACAAATCACGAAATTATTTCTCCGAATCACGTGTGAAAATAAATTTGAAAGAAGATATAATTTTTATCTTTGTTTTCAAAATGGTCTTTTTTCCCTCTTATTTTTTTGGATCAACCAGATATTTATTGAATATTTATGAAAATAAGTCATTGGTGATCGTATCAATACGTGACCCAATAGCCCGATCCGAAGTGAGCGGTGGGATCGGAAGGAATTGATGAAGGTGAGTGGAAAAGTTTTTATCCGGGAGCAGATAAGGTATCTGAATCTGGTATCGTCGGGTGGAGCAAGGATAGAACTTCTGTCACAAAAAAATGGAAAGAGTTATACAAAAATTGGATCAATGACAGCGACCCAAAAACTTGAAAAAGAAAAAAGGGGATACTTTTTATCGAAAACTTACAGCAGCTTGCCAAACAAAGGCTAAGAGAAAAGAGAGAACAGGAATAATTGGCATTACATCGACAATTGGATCAGAAATCGCATAAGCCTCAGGTAATTTTCCAAAAAAGGGATTATTTGAATGAATAAAGGCATCATCTAGAAAAATATTGAACATAACTGGCATTTTTATTCTCCAATAAAAATTAGGGGGGGTAAAGCCATAAAAGTCTTTGATTGATCGAATCGATCGAAGCTCTTCGGCAAGTTTGACCGGACTTGGGGTTGGAAGGGATGATTCTTTCATACATACAACATTTTACCCAATCTAATAGAAAATGATCAATGAATGGATATTCTTGTCCCTTTTTCTGTTTCTCCTATTATGTCCAATTCCATCAATAACCTATTTTGTTGAAATATCCACAAAAATTTTTTCCCAATTGAGATCTGATCTAATGAATCTTGGATACTAATGGGTTGACAAAAAATTTGATATAAGTATTCATTAGCATATGAATAGGGAAATAGGATGGGAATGGGGCGTGGCCAAGCGGTAAGGCAGCAGGTTTTGATCCTGTTATTCGGAGGTTCGAATCCTTCCGTCCCAGACTTATTTCATTGGTTCCTGTTTTCCCTTCCTTCGCTCTTCCCTTTTTTCTTTCGTAAAAGATCCAATGGAACTTTTCCTTTTTATCATAATTTAACCATACTTATCAGAAGGGAAGAATGTGAAATAGGGAAGAGATCAAGGGATATATCTGTGGTGCAAGATGGGAATACGGATCAATTTGAGATAAGGTTCAATTTATGAAATTAGCCCATTGGATGTATGCTGGTCCTGCTCATATTGGAACTCTACGAGTAGCTAGTTCATTCAAAAACGTCCATGCCATTATGCATGCTCCTCTAGGAGATGATTATTTTAATGTAATGCGTTCTATGTTAGAACGGGAAAGAAATTTTACTCCTGCAACTGCTAGTATAGTAGATCGTCACGTACTAGCACGTGGATCTCGAAAAAGAGTTGTGGATCATATTATTCGAAAAGATAAGGAGGAAGGTCCCGATCTGATAATATTAACACCTACATGTACCTCTAGTATCTTGCAAGAGGATTTAAAAAACTTTGTGGATAGAGCATCCATAATCTCCGATTGCAACGTCATTTTTGCGGATGTGGATCATTATCAAGTGAATGAAATTCAGGCAGCGGATAGAACTTTGGAACAGGTAGTTCGATATTATTTGGAGAAGTCCCATACATTGGATCAATTCGTAACAGATGCACCTTCTGTAAATATAATTGGGATTCTTACTCTGGGTTTTCATAATCGACATGATTGTCGTGAGTTGAGACGTTTATTAAAAGATCTGGACATCAGAATTAATCAAATAATTCCTGAAGGAGGATCTGTAGAGGATCCGAAAAATTTACCGAAAGCTCGGTTCAATTTAATTCCTTATCGTGAAGTGGGCTTAATGACAGCGATGTATTTGAATAAGGAATTTGGAATGCCTTATGTATCTACAACTCCTATGGGAGCTGTAGATATGGCCGAGTGCATCCGACAGATAAAGAAATCTCTTGAGACCTTGGCGGCTCCTATTTTATCGAGCAAAAGGGTTGATTACGAATCCTATATCGATGGACAAACTCGATTCGTTTCCCAAGCTGCTTGGTTCTCAAGATCTATCGATTGTCAGAATTTTACGGGGAAAGAAACAGTCGTTTTTGGTGATGCAACTCATGCTGCTTCAATCACTAAGATACTTGCTAGAGAGATGGGAATTCGTGTGAGTTGTACAGGTACTTATTGTAAACATGATGCAGAATGGTTCAAAGAGCAAATTAAAGATTTTTGTGATGAGATAATCATCACAGATGATCATGCTGAAGTAGGAGATATTATCTCTCGCGTGGAACCCTCTGCAATATTTGGTACTCAAATGGAACGTCATATTGGTAAACGTCTTGAAATTCCCTGTGGAGTTATTTCCGCCCCAGCTCATATCCAAAATTTTTCCTTGGGATATCGACCCTTCCTGGGTTACGAAGGTACTAATCAAATAGCTGATCTAGTTTATAACTCATTCGCTCTGGGTATGGAGGATCATCTTCTAGATATTTTTTGTGGTCATGATACGAAGGAAATAATGACTAAATCCTTATCCACGGATATTAGTCCAATTTGGGATCCTGAAAGTCGGCAAGAATTGGGTAAAATCCCCCGTTTTGTAAGGGACAAAGTAAAAAGAAATACAGAAAAATTTGCACGACGAAAGGGCATTTTGAACGTTACTGTCGAGGTAATGCACGCAGCTAAAGAAGCATTAAGTTAAGTACCTAATAAATATAAATTAATTGATTACATTGAGTGTATTCTATACAAAAAGAGTGGATCCGATTCGATACCTATTCCTATCATATCATTTGAGTTAATGACTATTCATAATCACGTCTCGAATCATGATTCGAGATCACTCATCTCGATCATGATTCGAGATCAGGGAGGAATCTTAAAAACATCGTCTGAAACGATGCGGTAGTTTACATAATGGGTTTCGTGGATATGGATTATGACATCATTTCATATTCGGATCAAATGCCCTTGGCTCAACATTATTCTTATTTTATTATATACTCTCCAAGTAAATCTCGTTTCCACGTGATTCCATACAAAGATGACGAATATTTGAATCGTTCTATTGTTACAAATAAGCCTAGGATTTTCTATCGATGCGTCTAACATCTCGTCCCAATATAGCGCCAATCCAACAATTAATTGATCTCTTATTCTGGATTGACAATAGTGTATTGTGTCGATATAATTCGTCCATTCACAATAGAAATAGATATCTTAGGTTCATCGTTTATCAGTGATTCTATCCAATCATGATAATTCTGTCGATGGATCATTTATTCATAACCTAGATTACTTTATTCTGGAATGGTGGATCGAAACTCTACATATTCCGATATGAACTGACGAGTGAATTATTTGGTCATTCACGTAGGTTTTTGATCCCTCCCGTTCGTCAATTAGATTGGTAGGATTTACTGGTTCATATTGAGTAACCTCGCATTCCACTTCGATCGTATATATCCTCAATATCTATTCGCAATATGGGTTGCTAACTCAATGGTAGAGTACTCGGCTTTTAAGTGCGACTAAGATCTTTTACACATTTGAATGAAGTAGAAAACTCGTCGATACCATCGGTAAAGTTCGGAAGACTACGACTGATCCTCGAAGTATAATGAACGGAAAAAAAAGCATGTCGTTCCAACATATGATCTTTATTATACCTGATAATATTTCTCGGATACCTGATTGTATTCGATCAGGACCGGATCTGATTTAAGGAATCAAATGGGTGGGAAATGTCTATTATATACCTAGATGGATGTATAATATGCTCATCCTTTCGGATCAAATGTGATAATTGTGAATAGGATTGAATCAATTCGCGGTTAAGTCGAATGAGTCAATGGAGAAAGCTATATGACTTGAATCATAAGTAGACCCAGAGAAACGAGCTTCTGTTCCTCGTTCCAATTAAGCGAGCGAGGAATTCCCTTTACTGATCAGAAGTTAAGAGCAGTTTAGTACCCGATATCGGGAGGTTTTCCCTGAGTAGATCAGGGATTTATACACTCACAATGAGTCCTAAATACTCGAGTACAGATGTGTAAGATAAATAGTGTACTGACCAGGTTTATTAATTCCATGAGTCAGGAGAGCGATTGGTTGCCAGGATAAAAGATTTTCGTTCTTCCTCATGACGAATGAGATCCTTGGGTAGTAAATCTATAGAAGATAGAATATTGATATCCGGATATATCTCTTTTTTCCTATCTTGTTCCGACTAGATCGCACCATGTATTTTATCAGAAATGAAGAGGTTATTCTCATGAACGAGGGCCATAGCTGAGGGTTTAAAATGGATGAGTTCCATAGATGCGGAAAGGAAGATAGCTTTTGGCAACAATGCTTTTTATATCCACTCTTTTTTCAGGAAGATCTTTACGCAATTTCTCATGATCATTATTTGGATGTATCAAGTTCCTCCAGACCGATGGAACATTTAAGTTCCAATGATCAATTAAGTTTCCTAACTGTAAAACGTTTGATTGGTCAAATACGTCAACAAAATCATTCAATTGTTTTATTCGTGAATTGCGATCCAAATCCATTAGCTGATCGCAAGAAGAGTTTCTATTCTGAATCGGTACTAGAAGCACTTACATTGGTCCTGGAAGTTCCGTTCTCTATATGGTCAAAATATTCTGTGGAAGGGATGAATGAATCGAAGAGTTTCCGGTCGATCCATTCAATATTTCCCTTCTTAGAGGATAAATTCCCGCATTCAAATTCTATATTAGATGCACGAATACCCTATTCTATTCATCCGGAAATTTTGGTTCGAACCTTTCGTCGCTGGATCCGAGATGCTCCCTCCTTGCACCCATTACGATCTGTTCTCTATGAATATAGAAATAGTCCAGATAATTTACAAAGATCAATTATTGTCGTCCCAAGAGTAAATACGAGATTCTTCCTGTTCCTGTGGAATTATTATGTCTGTGAATGCGAATCCATTTTATTTTCCCGTCTTAAACGATCCTCTCATTCACGATCGTTGTCTCATGGATCTTTCCCTCAGCGAACTCATTTTCATCGAAAGATAAAACATATTATCATATTTTCTCGTCGAAATTCACTGAAAAGTATCTGGTCGTTGAAGGATCCTAAAATTCACTATGTTAGATATGGCGAAAGACCTATTATAGCTATAAAGGGTGCTCATCTCCTAGTTAAAAAATGTAGATATTATCTTCTAATTTTTCGGCAATTTTATTTCCATCTTTGGTCCGAACCGTATAGGGTCTGTTCTCATCAATTATCCAAGAATTGTTCTTCTTCTCCAGGTTATTTTTTGAGGGTTCGGATGAACCCTATTTTGGTCAGAACCAAAATGCTAGATGAGTTATTCATCGCCGATCTTATTACCGATGAAATTGATCCAATAGTTCCGATTGTACCAATAATTGGATTATTGGCTACAGAAAAATTCTGTGACATATCAGGGCGGCCAATTAGTAAATTGTCTTGGACCAGTCTAACAGATGATGATATCCTCGATCGATTCGATCAAATTTGGAGAAATCTTTTTCATTACTACAGTGGATCCTTTGATCGAGATGGTTTATATCGTATAAAGTATATACTTTCATTATCATGTGCTAAAACTTTAGCCTGTAAACATAAAAGTACGATACGTGTAGTTCGGAAGGAATTAGGTCCAGAACTCTTTAAAAAATCGTTTTCAAAAGAACGAGAATTTTATTCTCTGCGCTTTTCATCAAAAGCGGCGGCCCGTTCGCAGAGAGAACGAATTTGGCATTCAGATATTCCCCAGATAAATCCCCTAGCTAATTCCTGGCAAAAGATACAGGATCTGAAAATAGAAAACTTATTTGACCAATGAAATGCTCTTTGAGTAATTGCCTCGATTCAGAATCATTTTTATTTTTCTATCCGAGAACTAAAATGATTAGGAAATAGATACATTACATGGGGAAAGCCGTGTGCAATGAGAATTGCAAGCACGGTTTGGGGAGAGATTTTTCGCTCTTACTGATACTGAAGGAGCAGATCATCCACTCCATCCGACGAGCTCCGGGTTCGAGTCCCGGGCAACCCGGATCAAATTTCTGATAGGTACCTCTGTGCACTTATTCTGGTTCTGGATCTAATCAAGTTTTTTAAATATTTGTTTCTATTCACAGGGAACGAACTATTGCACTACGGGTTCTCCAGAAAGGTTATAAATAAGTGATATTCCACTCATATCAAATTATTAATAATTTGGTTCCATAATTGCGTTGCACTTCGTTATAGCGAAAAAAAAAAATACTTATTCGATCCTATCTGTTCTCATTCCAATTGATCTTCCATTTCTGGAACCATCAATAAATAATTTGATGGAGTATCTAACCACAGATAGATCTATAGAGTGTGGAATATATCTAAAAAAGATAGAGTCTATCTAAAATACCTCTATATTCTATCCATATAGTATAGATCAGTATCTATCCCGTTGGGATAGATATTGAAATTCCATCCCAGATATTGGTTGACATTGATACATGGATCATATTATACTGTAAAATAACAAGCCTTATGCTTGGGAGCCTCTGATGATTTTATAAACGAAGTTCTGACCATGACCGCAATTATAGAAAGACGCGAAAGCGCAAATTTATGGAGTCGCTTCTGCGACTGGATCACTAGCACTGAAAACCGTCTTTACATTGGATGGTTCGGCGTCTTGATGATCCCTACCCTATTGACCGCAACCTCTGTATTCATTATTGCTTTCATCGCAGCTCCTCCAGTAGATATTGATGGTATTCGTGAACCTGTTTCTGGTTCTCTTCTTTATGGAAACAATATTATCTCCGGTGCCATTATTCCTACCTCTGCAGCTATCGGTTTGCACTTCTATCCCATCTGGGAAGCAGCTTCCGTCGATGAATGGCTATACAACGGGGGTCCTTACGAGCTAATCGTTCTACACTTCCTACTTGGTGTAGCTTGCTATATGGGTCGTGAGTGGGAGCTTAGCTTCCGTCTAGGTATGCGTCCTTGGATTGCTGTTGCATACTCAGCTCCTGTTGCAGCTGCTACTGCCGTTTTCTTGATCTACCCTATTGGTCAAGGAAGCTTCTCTGACGGTATGCCTCTAGGAATCTCTGGTACTTTCAATTTCATGATTGTATTCCAGGCTGAGCACAATATCCTTATGCATCCATTCCACATGTTGGGTGTAGCTGGCGTATTCGGCGGCTCTCTATTCAGTGCTATGCATGGTTCTTTGGTAACTTCCAGTTTGATCAGGGAAACTACTGAGAATCAGTCCGCAAATGCAGGTTACAAATTTGGTCAGGAGGAAGAAACCTACAATATTGTGGCTGCTCACGGTTATTTCGGCCGATTGATCTTCCAATATGCTAGTTTCAACAACTCCCGTTCTTTACATTTCTTCTTAGCTGCTTGGCCCGTAGCAGGTATCTGGTTTACCGCTCTAGGCATAAGCACTATGGCTTTCAACCTAAATGGATTCAATTTCAACCAATCTGTAGTTGACAGTCAAGGCCGTGTAATTAACACTTGGGCTGATATCATTAATCGTGCTAACCTAGGTATGGAAGTTATGCACGAACGTAATGCTCACAACTTTCCTCTGGATCTAGCCGCTGTTGAATCTATTTCAATAGGTGGATAATACTCTGATGGATTGTTATCGTGTATTGCTTAATTGAAGCATACCAAGCCTTTCATTCATTTTATTGAAAGGCTTGGTATGCTTCAATTGTTTGGTGTTATTCTTCATACTTCTTCCCATTCCATCAATAATGGATATGTGCAGTTCCCCTGCATCCAGCAGGAATTGAACCCGCGAGTTCGCCAATTATGAGTTGGGCGCTTTAACCATTCAGCCATGGATGCTGGATAAAGATCATCAACATATTCATTCTATAATATGAGTATAGACTCATATCTAAAATTGGGTAGTTCGGGATTGGGACCCATTTACATTCTTTCTCTCATACTTGATTCATGTCAAATATTCTCAATAGACATTCAAATAACATTTCATTGAATTAATTTGATAATAAGCCATACAACTTGTTCGAGAGTTGAGAGTTAGTCATCGATCTTGCTTTGATCCCCTATCAGAGGTCACCGACCCACATAAGAACAAACGTTAGCTCATTTTTTATTCTTGGAAGAAATGACTGTAGATAGATAAATTGGTTTTTTCCGGGGCGGACGTAGCCAAGTGGACCAAGGCAGTGGATTGTGAATCCACCACGCGCGGGTTCAATTCCCGTCGTTCGCCCATAAAAGAAGATAAAAAAAATCGGACTGGATCCGATTCGTTGTCATTTTCATATTTCGGTGAAATAAATTATATCCATGGGATATAATGGTATCGGTTGGTTGACACGAGATTTACAATTATATGAAATCAATATATGCTATTAATATTCTATTTATTGGGATAAAAAAAAGGGAGAGGTAAGGGGGGGGGTTCAAATAAATGAAAAAAAGAAGAAGACCCTGGATAATCAAATTGGAAGAGATACAAAGTTATCAATTTCTATACAATCCATGGACCAAATCCAATTTGATTAGATTGTTAATTCAAATCCTTTCACGTCGGGAGCGCCTTATAAAGCTTTTTGATCCTAGAATTCTAAGTACGTTGCTTTTCCGCGATCTACGGAAAAGCAATCCATATTTTTTGGTCAAAGGTATAGTAGTACTTACATTATCGATCCTCATATATCGCTTCAATCATCAAAGTAGTATGATTGATAGAAAAAATTTCTATTTGATTAAACTCTTTCCTATCCATAACTTTATGGAACTTGGAAATGAAACACCGGAAGAATATTTAAAACCTTTCACTCAAAATTGGTTGAGATTTCCGCAACTTTTAATATCTTTCCAATTGAAAAGATATTACAATCGGCATTTTGATCCCATTAGTTTCAATTCAGGATATGGCAAGAACACGAACAAGAAGGATGAGATGATCTCGAAGAATCAAGGACCGAGCGAAACTCATTCGGAAAATGATGAGAAAGATATCAATTTGAAGATTGATTCAACTCTTAATTCAACCGAAAATGAGTATTGGAAACCTGAAAAATATCTTTGTGAAGATCCATTCACAAGGAATAAAACGGAGATTGAGCAACGAAGAAAAAGATCAATTCTTTGGGATCTTTCTTTTATTGAAAGAGAGCAAACAAAAATAGAATCGGATTTGTCCTCAAAGTGTTTATCAAAACATTATCCAATCTCTTGGGCGAAAGAATTATTTACAGAAGATCAAAGATATACAGAAGAGAATTCCTTTCCTTTGGAGAGGAAAAGATTCATTGAAAATTTTACAAAATCAATTCGTTATTCTTTTTTTTACATATTGCCAATAGATGAACCATGTATGGGTGGTCCTAGTGCTACTAAAAAGCCCATTGAAGATTTCAACTTATCCAAAAGGTTTTTAAAAATAAAAAAAAAGGTTTTTTCAAAAGATTTAAGGGATTCAAAATCCTATTCATTAATGAATAGGATAGTTGATCTATGGAAGATCAAAACATATTTTGAATTTGAAAATCCTTCCTCGAATTGTGCTATACGGAGTTTTACTCTGCCTTGGAATCTATTTTCTGCATTCTGTGATCAAAGCAAAGGAAAATACATATTGCACAAAAATTGTCTGGAAATGACAGATCAATTAACTCTATCAATAACTAAGCCTAGTCAGGTTCATGATAAAATTTCATTTTTTATTTATTATAAAATGAATCCATTATATGAACTCAACAAGAATGGATCGTTGAGATCGGATCGGATCTTCAATCACAGAGAAAAATGGAAGAATCAATCTTTATGGGTCCTACTCAATATTATTGATAAAGCGGATGATTATTTAGATCAAATAATCGACAAACAATTGAGCCAAATCGATTCCAAAAATTGCTTGGAGATAGGAACTCCCTTTAACAATTATAGAACTGAAGCTTTGGGTTGGTATGAATCAATTAAGTATAACATTGACAGCAGGTATTCGGAAAATTTATTAAATAGATTCTATTTTATAAATAGGCTCAGTCGCAATTTAAAGGATCAAATTCTAAAAAATTTTATAGAAAATGAAAATTTGAATAATGTAACGAAAGATACAATTGACCGGCATTCATCAAGTTGGAAAAAATTTAAGAGAGAATGGTTCAACCATTCTATTATTCGAATTTATAAACATATCAATCGGAATTTGAATGTGTACAAATGGTCCAATCAGACCGAATACTTTTTTAAATATTTTAAACAGGTTTTTTCTAAAAAAAACTATTTTAAAATAGTGTTCGATCCAATTGAATTATGTACTAATACTAATCGAGATTCAATTGGTTGGTCTATGTTTTTCTCCCCTTCTGAAAGTACTGTAAAGATCTTAAACTCGAAGTTCGATATTTTAATTTATTTTTTTGATTTTGCATTTCATGGGCTCCAAAGTAATAATTATAGACTATTAAATCAGTTGTTAGATCCAACTGGTACTCTAATCGTTCGTTTAAAAAAATTTTTAAACTTTAATCTTTCACAAAGATCGAAATTATTGATTGATGAAGGAACAATTGCACCATTTGTTACGAATAAGATACCAATTAATCCATTGATTATTGACTTTTTCGATAATGAAAATAATCGCATGGAATCATTTGATAACACTTATTTTTCGACGATATCCAACGATCGAGACAATTGGTTGAATCCTGTGAAACTATCTGATCAGAGCTCATTGATAGCTTCTTTTCACGGAGCAAATACGCTCCAATTTTTTGATTATTTGCATCATACTCGGCCAAATTATAGGAATAGATTACCTTCTGATATGAAAAGATTTTATATAAAAAGGAATAATTTTACATATGGACAATTATTAAATCTTTTGATCATCCACAACAATCTATCTTCCTTGCCCATTGGTGAAATAGGACCCGTTCACTCAGAAAAAGAGACTATTTCATTCATAAAATCACAAGTATCTAACATATTATTACCTAAATATTTAAAACGAAAACGAAGTGGTGACCAAACGTTTGTATTAATCTATGATTTGTACAGATCCTTCAATTTACTAACTCGATTGAATCCATTCGTTCGTGACAAGAGATATCTTTCTTCGATCGAAGAGATTTCTACAACACCTTTAACAAAAGAACAAATAGTCAATTTTGAAAAAACTTTTTGCCAACCTTTTTTTAATAGATCCGATTCAGAAGAAAACAGCTTTGATCAGTGCTTTAAAGGGGGTTTCAGTTCAAACGTGGGTCTTATTCAAACTCGATCTTATCAAGATGATTTACTATCCGAAATGTTTTCCAATAAGAACGAGGAAATTTTTCCCCGTATTCAAGATTGGTTTGTAACCGAATGTTTAAAAAACATAATAGTAAACGAAGACATAGATGGAAGGAGTACCTTTTCTAATTCATCTAAAGAGGAACAGAATATTTATAGGATCTCTCAAATAGATAGTATTTTTTCAAAATGGGATTTGTTCAAAACATATATGCCCTGGTTTTTTACCTCTGCATGGTGTAAATATCTTGAAAATATGCTTTTAGATACTCTTTCGGAGATATTACTACATGGCAGTAATCCATTTGTATCTATTTTGCAAAATATTAAGCATTATATTTTGCTTAAACGGAATATATTGTGGGAACTTTCTCATCCATTATGGGAACCTATACAATGTAAATTGAGAACGAATCTTATGAATAAGTTTTTTTTTCCAAGTAATAATTTCAAGGATTTTTTCCCTTCCTGCAAGGATTTTTTCCCTTCCTGCAAGGATTTTTTAATAGAGGAAACTAGTGATCGAGAGAAGTCATCAGTTCCATTCATATGGACACATCTGAGATTACTAAATGCTCGGGGGTATAAATATGGGTTTCTTATCCCTTTTTTCGTTCTTGGGTATTCTATTCTTCAATATTTTAAAGTTATTTCTTTCACCTTTATCAATATAAAGACATACTTTGAACTCATCAAGTATTTAAAGCATCCATCATACGTGATAGAGTTGCAAAAAATGATTAATCCTCCCGTGCCTAATAGCTTTCTCTATTATACAATAGAAAGACCCAGTTCTCTTTCAGATATTATGAATAGTTTTTTTTCTACGAAGAGGAAGAGGAAGAGGAAGACGAAGAGGAAGACGAAGAATAGAAATATAAAATTGCTTATAACTATAATAAGAGAGTTGAACGGATTGTGCTCTAGTATGGATATCTCCAAAAAAGAGATACACTTACTAGTTCAGTTTCTAATGACGGAAAAAAACCTTTTTCAATTTGAATCAAATTTGACTTACAGTCATAATTTCTTCAAGAATGAATTTGGAGATCAAATCATTAGACAGCCAGGGCTTATTCACTTACGATATTTGGCCTACACTTATCAAAAAGGTCTAATTAATTACGGGTTCAATCCATTTTGTTTAGCAGAAAGATGGGTATTCCTTGCTTTTTGTCAGAAGATTACCTCTTCACAAATATTGTGTCAAACCAACCCCACATTTCATGGAAAACCTTTCTCACTCCACTCAGGATCATTACTTTTCAAAGGGATTTTACTGATAGGTCCTATGGGAACTGGCCGATCCTATTTGGTCAAAAGTCTAGCAGCAGACTCATATGTTCCTTTAATAAGAATATCTCTGAAGAAACTCTGGTATGGTGAGTATTTAGATTACCCTGTTGAACGTATTCCTACTGAGTTTGATCCTTTTGTGAAAGACAAAATGGAAGATTTCCATATTACCTTAGAATTGGCGAAAAGCATGTCTCCTTGCATAATATGGATTCCAAACATTCATGAACTGAATTTAAATGAGGCAGCTAACTATTTATTTGGTTTTGGCTTCACTGACTTGTTCCTTAGTGTATTAATGAACAATCTCTTTAGACTTAGAGATGGTGAGAAAGATTCTATGAGAAATATTCTTGTTATTGCTTCGACTCATATCCCCCAAAGAGTGGATCCAGCTCTAATAGCTCCAAATCGATTAGATAGATCGATCAATATTCGAATGCTTGTTATCCCACAACGACAAAGGGAATTTCCTATTCTTTTATGTAGCAAAGGATTATACTCGGGAAAATGTCCCGATGAATTTGGATCTATAACCATAGATTATGATGCACGAGATCTAGCAGCACTGGCCGATGAAGCCTTAATACTTAGTATTACCCGAAATAAATCAGTTATAGACACTAATACAATTCGATCCGCTATTTATAGGCAAATTTTTCATTTACAATCTATGGATAATCAGGTTGGATCCGGTCAAAATGACGAAAGAATTATCTACAAAGTAGGAAAGGCTTTTATACAAAATACGCTTAGAAGAAATTCTCCCATGAATCCTCTATCTACCAAAAAGGAATTATGGAAGAAAAGGTTTTGTTATTTGTCCGAATGGTATTTAGAACCTTCGATTGCTGAAACAACTATGAAGGAATTGACCATACTTCCCCATATTTTGGGTTGCTTGGCCGGATCAGCGGCTCGAGATTCTTGGTCTATATCAGAACGAAATAGAGAGAATTGGATTCCTTTCGATAAATTAGCTGAGCATGATCTTGATATAGCTTCTAGTCTTTTAGAAAGTATTCTGGTGGAGTTTCCATTTTCTAGGTTAGGAATATGTCGGGGTAAGTCCAATAAGGATCAGATCACATTTGCTCCTCAACTCAAAATGAGAGATCATCTAGATATGATACGATTTATGAAAGAATATGAATTGAAGTTTACTCCCGGCGCAAAACAAAGGGATATGGATGAAGAATTCATAAAGAACGTAGTTTGGACTCCTAGGATCTGGCGTCTTAGTTTTCTTCGCAGTAATAGATTCGATCATATAAAAACACCCAATTCATTGGGATCTTCGTATCAGTTCGGATCGTTAAGAAAACGGCAGATGGACAGATCTAAATTTCCTATACAATATCCGAAGCAATATAAATACTCTAAGAAACCACTGTTCTTTATAGGAAGACGATTTCTTTGGGATTCCTTCCTATTTCAAGAGCAGCGCCCTGTGTTTTCACGCCGAGAATTTTTCGCAAATGAAGAACTGCTGAAAAGGCTTTATATTACTTATGGTGCAAGAAGATTAAGAGCACAACCTGATTTTTTACCTAAAAAAAGTATCCAAAGTTTTTTTCGTAGATATGATTCAAAATCCACGATCAATTCGGTTTTGTTCATGAATTTTTGGAAACCATTGTCTATTAGACATAGACATATCGAGCATTTCAAACGCATTCAAGCGATTGGTATCCAATTGGAACGTATGCAGCCATATTTTCCTATATATTCATATAACCGTTGGTTGACCGAAAATTCGAGAGAAAGGGTTGACCGCTTCCAATCGTTAATTCATCGCCAAAGATGGCTCGGAACCAATAGGTTATTATCTAATGAATCTTTTCTTTATAATACTCTATTCGAGAGTTATCAATATTTATCAAATCTGTTCCTATCTAACAGAATGTTATTGGATCAAATTACAAAGACATTGTTGGAGAAGAAATGGCTTTTTCCCAATGAAATTGAACACTCAATTCATACAACAGGATTAAGATTTGATATCAGCTGGGAGAATCTGGAATGAAGTAAAAGAAAATTGACCGGGCAGTAGGGTCGTGGGAATCAATGAGAGGTTCTACATATGCTCCAATTTAAGATCCTATAAAGACTTGATAGATCTTTAATTTGAGGTTCCTCACTCCGAGATCTCGACCATGTAAGAGTAAGCATAGTCTAGTAGATAATATCTCATTAAGTTAACTAGACTATGCTTACTCCTTATTTACTCTATTTCGGTTCTAGCATTCTTTTTTTTCCCACACTATTTGAAGAGAGGAAAGGATAGAGTCACAGGATCCGACATGGATATAGTTGGTGAGGTTCGGTCGTAACTCCCGTATATTGCAAGATCTTGAGAGAGGTGGTATCTGGTCAATCTATGTATCGATCTTCTCAATCTGTGTCCTTAATGAAATATACCTCATAATACGAGGGTGTATTCGGAATGGACTCCTCATTAGGTAGAGAAGATCTGATCCTACCTGTGATCCACTGTCCTATTCCAACAGCGTTAACTTGTAGGTAATCGATCGTCGGAATACCTCGTATCAACAGAAAATCTATCTCAATCTATTGAGATACTCTACGAGATTTGCCATTGAATTGCTCATTCAATAAGCATGAGCAATATTATGCCTTGAAGAGGACTCGAACCTCCACGCTCTTAAGCACGAGATTTTGAGTCTCGCGTGTCTACCATTTCACCATCAAGGCATCCCAAAAGGAAATTCTATTCCATTCATATATATATATATGAAAAATATCCTGATCTATGAATGAACATATGTTAGAGATAGCGTATTCGAGTATTGATATACGATTGGTCATATAGGTTCATCATAAAATTTTTTTTATCTGGAGGAGATTTCCTATAAATAAACAAGACGACTGAACATCCTTTCTTTTTCAATTCAATAGAAACCTAAAGAATTGAATATGGTACAAAATAAAAAATATTTTCAAAAACTTTAACTTTTTTCGGTAAAAGTGATGTCTTGGTCCGAGTGGAGGTAGGGGTAACAGTCCTTTTCTTTCTCTTTTCCACATGTCCATAGAAACATTTATAAAAAAGAAAGATAGATATCTATTCAATCTATTTTATTAGAGAGGTAATAATTTGTAAAATTAATCGCACTTCTTCCCTTCATAAGGGGTCCATTGATGAAAAGAGACTGGAAAAAGTAAAGTTCGGACCCAATTCCTACAGTTATGGATATAAGCACAATCCAAATTACTGGAGAGTTATACATTTGTGTATCTACGAGATCATTTACTATTTCTTGAAGCTAAATCTTTCCCCTGGATAGACCATATAGCCAGAAAGACCATAAACCAGAATGGAAGAAAAGCAAATGAAACTCTTTCAAACGATCTCAGGGTATAATTGAAAATGAAGTTTTCACTTTGTACATGTCAGATCATGAATTAGTAATTTCTTTCAATCTCCGAAAGAGTAGAAAAAGTTTCTAATTTCCAAGTTTAGGAGATTTACATAATCTCATGAATAGGATCGAATATTCCTCCATAATCTATCTCCTTTTTCCTTAAGGAAGCCTTCCCAAGAGGACTTAGATCTATCTATGATTTATGCTTTTTTCTTTTTATTTTTTCTCTTTTGTTCCGATAAACATATTGTCCGATCTGAACGGGAATCAATTTATAATTTATCAGAATATATAAATCCACTATATAGATAGGTAGATATCGATCCTGTTTATGAGTTAACGAAAATGTGCAAAAGCTCTATTGGCTTCTGCCATTCTATGAGTCTCTTCCTTTTTGCGTATAGCATTGCCATTCCCTCTAGCAGCATCCATTAATTCGTGACTCAATTTGAAATTCATATTTCGACCCGGACGTTTTCGAGATGCCCCTAATAACCAACGAATGGCAAGTACTTTTCCTTGGGTTGATCTTATCTCAGTGGGAACTCGATAAGTCGATCCACCCACACGTCTTGCTTTTACTGTTACATTGGGAGTTACTCTACGTATTGCTTGGCGTAGAACAGATAGTGGATTTTTATCCGTCTTTTGTTGAATCTTTTTGATGGCTCGATAAAGAATTCGATAAGCCAATGATTTTTTTCCGTTTTTAAGAATACGGTTAACCACCATGTTAACTAATCGATTATGATAAATAGGATCGGATTTTGCAGTTTTTTTTTCTGCAGTACTTCGCCGTGACATGAGTGTGAAAAAGGTTCAAGAATCTATTTCATAAAGGCTGAAAATAATTTATTTTTGCTTTTTTACTCCATATTGTAGGGTGGATCTCTAAAGGTATGAAAGATCTCCCTCCAAACCGTACATACGACTTTCGTCGAATACGGCTTTCCACATTATTATATCTGCATAGATGATATATATTCTTTATGCATATAATTCTGTTTACTCACTCTCAATTGAGTATCCGTTCCCTTTCTTTTGCTATGATTGGAAATCCTGTATTTTACATATCTATACGATCAAGTCCTTAGGTTTACAAAATAGTGTATAAAAAAGTGTTTCAAATCATTGCTATTTGACTTGAACCCGTTCTAAAAAGGTCAAGGTATTTTTTAATTTTCTGTTGAAACAATCAGGGAAAACTTCGAAAATGATTTCGATATTAAACCTTGGACATATAATAGTTCCAATGAAAAATAAGATCGTGTGTTTTTTTTTTTTCACGGTAGCCTGCTCTAGTCCCCTTACAAAACGTTCGTTATTAGGTTAGCTATATACTTAACATGTTCCTAGCAATTCACATGGCATCATCATGAAATGATACAAGTATTAGATAAGTAAGAATATACAACGCACTAGAACGCCCTTGTTGACGATCTTTTACTTCGGCAGCATCTAGGGTTCCTCGAACAATGTGATATCTCACACCGGGTAAATCTTTAACCCTTCCTCCTCTTACTAATACTACAGAATGTTCTTGTAAATTATGGTCAATACCAGGTATATAAGCAGTGATTTCAAATCCAGAGGTTAATCGTACTCTGGCAACTTTACGTAAGGCAGAGTTTGGTTTTTTGGGGGTGATAGTGGAAAAGTTGACAGATAAGTTTTCTTCACTGTCACTCTACAAAACCGTACATGAGATTTGCACCTCATACGGCTTCTCGTTCAATTTTTTTTTGTTTCGAAGTAAGATAAATTGGATTATTCTCGTTGTTCGAGAATATTAATATTCCCTTCCTTTATACATTATGTCTCAAAGAGTAACTGGAACCAATTAAGTCAAACACATTTTCGTATTCTAACCAAACACTAATGAATCCTATTTTTCCTTTTCGGTCAAAAAGATTATGCAAAATCTTCGAGATTCCCTCTTCCTTCTCTATTCCCATCCTATAAGTACAGTGCCTGAAGAAATACTCTTTTTGTATGAATCGACATTATTACATGCTAATTCCTTCTTGATATCTCGATATATCATTCCTCCAAATCACAAATTGGATTCGAAATTGACGGGTTAATGTGAGCTTATCCATGTGGTTATACACTGTTCGAATTTGAACAGGAATCAATTTAATGAAAGATCCTGGCTTTCGTGCTTTTTTTTGTTGGGGTTGTCCAAGATCATTTCGATGACCTATGTTGAGGGAGATATATATCCATATCTATCTGAGATATGATCTGATCGACTGCGTAAGTTCACACGAATAGCAACCGATACCAGGGAGAGTATACGGAAAAGAAAGTTATTTTTGATCTGATATGATGAACTGATGAACGGCATCAGTCCTATATCTTGTTTCTTTGGACCGGTGGAAAAGTGAGGGCTCAGCGGGAAGAGGATTGTACCACGAGAGAGCGAAGGGGTCAACCTGTTCCGAATAGACAACATGGATTTTGGAAATGTAGTTGTACTCTTACATCGATCCAGATCAAGAAGTATTTCCATCCACGGGGGTAAATATTTGCTCGCTAGGCGAGAGGATAGCAGTGCTAGTTACAAATTCTGTTCCGGTAGGATTTAACTTTATTTCTATAAAGTAGTTAACGGTTGCATAGGGTCTTCTCCTTGGTGCAAGAAGAACAATTTGATCCGTATCATCTCTGTATAATCTTGACTCGATCTTGTTCTCCTTGTTCTTCCAAACAATATTGAGTGCTTTCCGTACGCACTAGTGCTAGATCGGATCAAACATGCTGATTCAAGTTCATGTAAAACTTGCTTGATCAAGATAGGTAAAATATTACGGATTTTACGGGACCATATGTTATGATTCGAATCAGTAGGAAATACTACTTTCGACAGGATTCACTCAGAATAGGCTCCAATTTTTTTTTTTTTTCGTAGTGGTGTGAAAAGAAGGAAGGTCTGGCTTCAAGTTGTTCGAGATAAAATAGTGGGATAGTTGTGTTGAGTCTCTCGACCCTTTGGTAAGTTATTATTCATAAGTCAGTTCTCCTTCCAGATGAGAGTAGGGAAGGGATATAACTCAGCGGTAGAGTGTCACCTTGACATGGTGGAAGTCATCAGTTCGAGCCTGATTATCCCTAAACCTAATGTAAGCCCTTCCATATTTTTTGGTCAAAGGTATAGTAGTACTTACATTATCGATCCTCATATATCGCTTCAATCATCAAAGTAGTATGATTGATAGAAAAAATTTCTATTTGATTAAACTCTTTCCTATCCATAACTTTATGGAACTTGGAAATGAAACACCGGAAGAATATTTAAAACCTTTCACTCAAAATTGGTTGAGATTTCCGCAACTTTTAATATCTTTCCAATTGAAAAGATATTACAATCGGCATTTTGATCCCATTAGTTTCAATTCAGGATATGGCAAGAACACGAACAAGAAGGATGAGATGATCTCGAAGAATCAAGGACCGAGCGAAACTCATTCGGAAAATGATGAGAAAGATATCAATTTGAAGATTGATCGTTATATGAATATATCATATAAAATATATGAAAATATATCATGAAAATTGACCTTTCAATTTAAATTGGTAGATTCCATTATTATTTTAACGTTTTTGTCGAGAGAATGGATTGATTCAATTTGCAGCATATTTAGATAAAGAATATGCAGAGTTATCTATCTACGAGAGAAATGAATAAATGAAATACATAAGATGTCTTTCACATCACAATATATGAATTAACCCCATTGTTCCTTATGGCAGTTCCAAAAAAGCGTACTTCTAGATCAAAAAAAAAAATTCGTAAAAATGTTCGGAAGGGAAAAGCATATCGGGCCGCAATAAAAGCTTTTTCTTTAGCTAAATCTATCTCCACCGGTAATTCGAAAAGTTTTTATTGCATAGTCAATGATGATTCCTCTGGATCATCCGAATCAAAATTGACAGCAATTGATTTGGATGACCCGTAGCACAACACGAGCGAATATACGACACCACCCTCCAGGACCCTGGAGAACAGTGATGCAAAATCATTTTATTCACTCCAAGGGTGGTCGTACGAAAAGGACACGGTCATTAATTAGTTCCACTACAGTACTTTCCTTCAGCCAATCTGGATAAATGGGGAATTTATAAACCATTCTTCTATCCATTCTGCCTTCCCACTAGAAAGGGATTAGAGTTAATCCTTTTTTTTTAAGGATCCCGAATGAACTTCAGCATTACCATTATGCTACCGGAAATGTAGCATAATCTTATCAACATCCCAATCCATCCATTCCGATCCAAAACTAGGATTTATTTATTATTTATAAATAAAGGCACAGAACCTATGGAATCACGCATGGGGATGATATTATTTCATTATGGAATTGCTCGTGCATTTCGTAATAGATGCGCGTTATTGCTTTATGGCGAATAATTACTATAGTTTCAGATATATTGATTCATTCTTCTTCTGTTTCTGCTCCTCCCAATGATTCATCCCCCTATTCTATTGGGTCCCATTTTTTCCCTCCTTTATGGTTGGATGAAAAGAAGTGCTCAATCCTTTAGGAGAACTAAAAGTAATCATCTTTCTTCGTATCTCTACCATTTATAATGCGTAATGCCCAAACCATTGTGACAGAGATACATAAAAAGAGCTGACTAATCTAGTGCAATTTGATCCTATTGATGAAACCCTCTTCTACATCTTAGTAGCTCAAAATAGGATCAATTCATTCATTAACAGCTTATATATGGTAATATTAGCCTGTATGTAATATTATTGGGAGCTATAAATAAATTTGGATGTCTCCCCTAAAATTGGAAAGTCTAACATGATAATAATCATATGGAGATCATGGATCAGAAACATAGTTTCGTTCTAGATATGTATATAATCAAACCATCCAATCAAAAAAAATTAGAAAGTGATGGTATAACCATTTATTGTTTGGAATCTAGCTGTTCCGATTCTTCCCATCGTAAGCGAAATAAGCGAAAATTTACATATATTCTTTGTACGATAACGCATGTGACTATTTACCATTCTCTTTCGGAACAGCGGGATCTGAACCCACGACCTCCATCACCCCAAGATGGCGCGCTACCAAGCTGCGCCATGCTCCGTTATAACTATCAACCAACATAAAATTGATTCAAATGTTAATGCCCGAACTTAGATCTTATTTGGACTTATATTATATTCACAGATCACTCCCTCTGCTAGGCACGTTCCATAACATTGACGATCTGGTGTAAATAAGCTAGTATGGTCCCTACGAAGCCGCCATGGTGAAATTGGTAGACACGCTGCTCTTAGGAAGCAGTGCGAGAGCATCTCGGTTCAAATCCGAGTGGCGGTATTTTTCCAGGAAGATCTCATCAATAACTTCTTCCTATGTAACAATATATGTTCAATCTATTTTCATTGTGATGGATCAATCCTATCTTTCCATCATAGATCTCATTCGGGAATAAAACGAATAAATGAGTTTATTATGATATTCATAACTTTAGAACATATATTGGCTCACATCTCTTTTTCTCTCATTTTGGTTGTCACTCTCATTTATTGGGGAACCTTAGTTTATCGAATTGAAGGACTAAGTAGTTCGGGAGGAAAGGGCATGATAGTTACTTTTCTTTGTACAACGGGATTATTAATTAATCGTTGGCTTTATTCAGGACATTTACCGTTGAGTAATTTGTATGAATCATTCATGTTCCTTTCCTGGAGTTCATCCGTGTTCCATATACTTCTAGAAGTACGGAGTCGAGATGATCGGTGGTTAGGTGCAATCACCGCGCCAAGTGCTATGTTAACTCATGGTTTTGCTACTTTAGGTCTTCCGGAGGAAATGCAACGATCCGGAATGTTAGTACCCGCGCTACAATCTCATTGGTCAATGATGCATGTAAGTATGATATTGTTCAGCTATGCAACCCTTTTATGTGGATCCCTAGCATCCATAGCTCTTCTAGTGATTATGTCCGGAGTAAATAGACAGGTTGTTTTTGGTGCGATGGACAATTTATTTTCCCGATCCATTCTTCCCAATGAAAATTTTTATTCACATGAAAAGCAAAAAAGTTATTTGCAATACACTGTTGATTTTTCAACAACGAATTATCGTAAATGTCAATTGATTAAACAATTAGATCATTGGAGTTATCGTGCGATTGGTCTCGGTTTTTCTCTTTCAACCATAGGTACTCTTTCTGGAGCAATATGGGCCAATGAAGCATGGGGATCTTATTGGAGCTGGGATCCAAAAGAGACTTGGGCATTAATTACTTGGACCATATTCGCAATCTATCTGCATACTAGAATGAATAAGGGTTGGCAGGGTGAGGAACCGGCAATTGTGGCTTCTTTAGGATTTTTTATAGTTTGGATCCGTTATTTGGGGGTCAATCTATTAGGAATAGGGTTACACAGCTATGGATGGTTGAAATCATAAATGGACCAAATTCCTGGAAGGAAAAGGAAGGATAGATTCGATCCAGTTCTTTTATGTGATTGATAAGTGACATCAATAACTGGTACAAGTTATTTCAAGTAGTGATTATAGAATGATGGAATCACTACTTGAAATAACTTGAACTATATTAGATTCAAATAAAAGAAAGACGAATCCTTCATTTGCTCCATTCCATTCAAATTTCAAAAGATAAAAAAATCGAATAGAGAGAGAACTGGATCAGGCAGGATAAGCACCAATACCTACCTATTATGAGTAGAAAGAGACATATCAGGATGAAAATATCTCTTGGTCCAGAATCTGTTAAATGAAAGTTCGTCACATTTTCAACTTATATAGAATATTCAATGTAACATAGACAACAAGTGGATGGGAGTTCATATTGTTCCAATTGCCACTATTGCAATAACAATGATTCAATTTGAAAGGTCGAAGAATATTCAGTCATTTTTTTTTTTTTTTTATCGGGAAGAGAATCTCATAGATTCTGCCACAAAACCACACCACTGATTTCCGGCAATGCAAGAGAAGCCGTTTAAAAACTACTGGACATAGTTAGTATAGACCTACCATTTCTTTCATCAAGAAGAAGAGTACGTATCCTATCGTCACTTGTTCCCGCTAAGAAGAAAAATGTCGCATCAATTGATTCATGAAAGATCATTTTCAAATGGATCCATTGAGACCTGTATCTGCCGTGGAACCGATAATTACAAAACCATATGGGATAGTGAAGACTATCCTCCTTTTCCAATTCTGTTTACCAGAGAAGTTGGAGCTGCATAGACGATTTGAACCACTCCTATCATTACCAACCACAGCGAAAAGAGATATAAAATGAGTATGAGGTAGCAATTCCATGTTTTAATTAACCCATTCCCTTTTTTCAATGGAACTCCGGCTACTGAAGCATACATGTACTATAATAATGCGCTTACCCATGTAGGGTAACCGGGTATGTGAAAAAATTGGCGATTTAATTGTATAAGCGATGAAGAACCCTAAATAGAATACTATTTCTTATCCAATATTCCTGAACCTAATGTTGGTCTATCAGATCTCTAGAGACCTATACTTAAAGCTCCAATTAGCGGAAGGATAGAATTACTCGCAGTGTATTGTGGCCAAATAGAAACGTCTTTCCCCCCCCCCCTCCCTCCGTACGGATAGAAGTGGGTGAACTAAAATTTATTCCAGTTCCCGCATAGGAAATAAAGGTATAATATACCGAGGAGCAAATGATCCTAATTGGCTACTGTATATTGCTAACATCAGTAAATGCAACAATCGAGGATTTTGAGTAATTGGCCAAGCAACTGAAATGGCCAAAGTGGTAACAAATCCTGTCAAATAGGTCCGATGGAAAATCCGTCAATTCCCAATCTTCAATGAAAATCAATAAGATCTGTCCAGTTATACTCTTTATTCTTTCAATTGGATCAATAATTTATCAAATTGGAAATGGTAATGGACGGAATGTATATATAATGAAAAGGAGTTAGAGTAAACAAATACCTAGAGTATACCATCGAATCAGATCATTCCCTCCTTCTATGGGTGGGAAATAATGGGACTAAGGAACCCTAGATATAGGCGAACCAACAATTATAGTTGAGCGAGCCAAGGTAATTCGCTCATTATAGAAGATACTTTGCATCTCCACTGATAAAACCCATACTTGATCCAAGATCTCAAGTATGGGTTTTATCAGTGGATAAAAAAATATAAATATGAAATGGATTTAACCTTTTTTATTGTGCATATTGATCAGTAAGCTAGACCCATACTGCGCGTTGTCTCATGCCATAAATAAACACGTACACTCAAGAAATCTGTTGGACAAGCGGATTCACACCGTTTACAACCTACGCAGTCTTCTGTTCTTGGAGCAGAAGCAATTTGCTTAGCTTTACATCCTTCCCAAGGTATCATTTCCAATACATCTGTGGGACAAGCTCGTACGCATTGGGTACAACCAATACATGTATCATAAATTTTGACCGAATGTGCCATTGGATCTCCATTAGTTAGTAAAAAGTTTTAATTTGATAAGATCATATATAGCCAAATCTTCTAATATATGCCCAATAAAGATGGCTAATAACGGGATATTATGAATATAAAACGAATCAATAATTGTAATCTCCATTATATTTGGAACCGATCTGTATTTTTTGGATCATTTCGATCCCCCCAGATCACCTCGAATATGGTCCAATCATGACAGGTAATTTTCCTAATGATTTTTATATGGTTTTTGATCGACCGTAATACTATATCTATTTTGATAGATTCTGGTCATATAGAATATATATATCTTCTGAGATATACCGATATACGATACTTCATCACCATTTCGACAAATGAAATTGATCGATACGAATTGATTATATGATACGATGTCAGTAGCTGATAAAATAGCTGTTTCAGCGTCTACAATAGCTATAACAAAGATCGATAAGATGCCCCTGGCTATATTTTAAGATAATCCGAATATGCTACTGAATTTGAATCGACCGTATGCAGTATTGGCGACACATAAGTGCTCTAACCATGTTTCGACTCGTAATACCAATAAATAATGACGAAAGCACCTCGAACTCGAATAAGTGTATGCTCGAGCATAATAGATCAACCCCTTATACCTTTATCTTCTCAGATACAAAAGTTATATTTAGTTTGTTATTTTCCATTATCTAATGATCTTCTATTATAAGATCAGGAATAGAATTATACTTCTCATCATACTTATTAGACAAAAAATATATCCAGGTGGATTCATTATGTGCGCGAGAATTTCCAATATTCTGACTCATGATCGCATTCAATAAAAAAAAGTGACCTTATCCACATACCTAATCGGATTGAAATATTTGTATTTCAATGGATCTGGGAATTACATGAACTGGTCTATAATTCCGTTGGTTGATAATAGACTCTGATCAATAATACATGTGACATTCTTAATCAAATTATAAATATCCTGATCCTAATTTATGATCCATCCGGAAAAAAGGTATGGTCTCGACCCATCAGTCCTCTCTGATCGAATCCAAACTGAATCTGAAGAATTGGTAGAAATTCTTTAATCGGTCAGAATGTTCGTCCATAGTTCCTTTGGACAGACAAGTTAAACTTTGAATTGTTTTAATTCTCGAATCTTCGATCACCGATATCGGTAAACGTCCCGGAGCAATATAATCATAATTTCATTCATGACGATCATACATAGGTCGGGAGTTCATATTCTTCAATCATAAAAAGAAAATTTGATGAACAATACTCAACACAATTTTCACGAAAGATACAAATTCCAGAATAAATACTATAAATTACCAATCGTTCGTTTTTCCAATCAACAACGGGTGGATTAATCAGGCATAAACGCATACTCCACAAGCAATACTTTGAAAGAATCCGAAGTGTATTCATCCACGAAATCGGGGATGGGAGATCAGTTTTTTATAGGGAGATTTAATAGTCATAGGTAAACGATTCATGTGATATAATTATTATGCATCATTCGCATACCTGTAGCAGAAATAGATCATATATCATGTCCCTATCTCCAAAAATAGAAGAGAATGGAGTTTTTGGAAAATATAAGAATAAAAAGTTTGAGCATCAATATTCGCCATGAAAAAACCCAGGCTATAAAAAAAGCTATACGACCCAACTTTAGCATAATCACTCTGCTATAGCTAGCCCTTTGGGATACATATTTCCCGATCGATCTTTTCGGCGCATTTACCTTTATTGCCTCTGCGAACATAGTAGCGCAATAATCCCATTGCGTTACATAGGGGAGATATTGTTCGGTTCTAAACAATTTGCTTCCTCCCCCCCTATGTAAATAATCTGATAGAGGTTCACAGCCAATAAAATCTTTACCATCTAGCAATAAGTCGAAGAACAACGTGTATCGATGGATAATGAGGACCCATACTTACCATCAGGGGGTCTTTCAGCAAGCATGATCATGTGTAACCCCTCTTCGATTCGTTTTCTAAATGAGAAAAATAAAAAGAAAAAAGAACGACTGGATCCGGGATCTCTAAAAATTGGATTGGAATTGAAAACTTCGAAATTAACGGGTTTTTAGCCCACGGATACCCAATTGACCAATTAAATCATCGTAACGAAGTTTATCCCTCTTGTATAGATAAACCAGAAGTTGCTTACGTTTGCTCAAAATTTTCCACAAACCCCTTTGGGATGAATAGTCTCTTCCGTGCAATTGCAGATGCTGGGTAAGTCTTAGGACCCGATTGGTTAAATAAAATACCTGAGATTCAACAGATCCTCTCTGTTTATCGGGAATCAGAGATGAACTAATGGACAAATTTTTGATCATAAAAAAACACAAATTTTTCCAGGGCTTAATTTTTTTTCGAGTCAGAAAAAAGAATTAGATCCATTCTTTCATTTTCATGGTTCATATAATAATTCTGATTCGTTCCGTCCGACCATTTAAGAAAAAATGGTCGGATTCTTCCTATCTTCTTGGAGGAACATCTGGTTTTAACCTATGTCAAAATATGATACGAGATGTAGAATCTTTTCACATTGATGAAACAGAACGAACAGATTGGTTCAATTTTTGCCATATCCTGAAACTCCATTGAATCAATCCATTCTTTTTTTTTACGAAAACGGAATTGAAGCAAAAAATTTATCAATTGACAGTTAGGGGATACATACGTATTCTCAACATCGCGGATCGACTCCCATCATTTGTATTGAACCAATATCTATTCATGCAAATAATATCCTCTAATCGATAACTAGGCCAAAGAAAACGTTTAATTTTTTGTGTTGTATCTACGCTAAGATGTTGGTCTCTTCCCATGAGTTCTTCATCATTTTGTATGTCTTTTCCATTGGAAAATCCTACATGATCGTTCTCCAGATCAAACCGATTCAAGATTCGAAATTCTCTACGACGTTTTGGAAGCAAAATATCTTCTAAATTGAGGGAACTAAAAATATTTTTTTCATCCCCCAGAATTTTCCCGCGTTGCACAGATCCATCATAAAAATCTCCATCTATCCATTCCCCGGCTCTTTTTTTAGACTTCAATGAAATACTTACGATTTTATACATCAGGAATTGGTCATCCACTATACTTTTTAAACGATATGGTTGGAAGACCATTATTTCATCGTAATTGCGTACCTTTCCCCGAACATTCCTCTGAAGAGGAAGTTTTTTCGATATTTTATTTGCACTCCTATTCTTCTGAATAGCAATGCAAAAGGCCATTAGACTCAGGTCAATATTTCCCTCTTGGATCCGAAGATATGTTCCCGGATCCTTCATTCCGGACATAACCCTGCAAATATTCGCCAGATGGAAGAAACTTTTTTTCCCTAGAACGTCTACTACTTTGCATTGAAAAAGACCTTTCTTAGGTTTTTTCTTTCCATCAGTTTGTTCATCTTCTACTTGACTATTTTGACCATTTTGAACATTTTGAACATTTTGAACATTTTGAACATTTTGAACATTTTGAACATTTTGAACATTTTGAACATTTTGAACATTTTGAACATTTTGAACATTTTGAACATTTTGACCGTCTTGACCATTTTCTACTTGACCATCATCTTGACCATCTTCACCATCTTCACCATCTTCACCATCTTCACCATCGTCTACTTCACCATCACCATCTTCACCATCTTGACCATCTTCACCATCTTCACCATCTTCACCATCTTCACCATCGTCTACTTCACCATCACCATCTTCACCATCTTCACCATCTCCACCATTTTCTACTTCACTATCACCATCGTCTTGACCATCTTGATCTTCTACTTGACCATCTTGATCTTGACCATCTTGATCTTCTACTTGACCATCTTGATCTTCTACTTGACCATCTTGATCTTCTACTTGACCCTTTTGATCTTCTACTTGACCCTTTTGATCTTCTACTTGACCCTTTTGATCTTGACCATCTTTTACTTGTTTGTTCTGAACATCTGATCTAATAGCTATTATTTGTTCTAGAACATTTGTTGTTTCCTCCCGTTCTTCTTCCTCTATCTTTTTCCGCTCTCGTTCTTCCCGTAAAAGTGAATTTCCTGGTATTAATTTCAATTTAGTTTCATAATATATGTTCTTTATTCCCGAAAGTTCCGGGAATAACCAGAAATTGAGATCTAATTGGGATATTCTCTTCTCGATTTTCGGAGAATCCATAATGCCAACATTGTCTCTTCGCGTCTCGTCAATCCCCTGCTGATTCGTAGTAAGATCAGTATTTTTCTTTTGCCTGTCAATACTTGTTGTATGATCGTAATAACAAGAACGTATAGCATCGTCAATATCAACAGTAGAACGAGGACCATTCACGATATTGAAATCGGTACCCTTCAAATCCTCCTCGATAATATCATTAATAAAATTTTCCCTGATAATTCTTTCACGAGCGGTAATATCCCGCTCATCTGGTATAGCAGGTTGTACTGGTGGTCCGGGAATATCTGTAAAATTGATAATATACGAATCTTTTGTAGAATTGAGATAACTATATGATAAGAGATCGTATCTGTAACGTTTGTTCATTTTCCGAAGTAGTCCCAAAAAGGGTTCCATGACAGTCGCAAATATAGAATCTTCTTGTTTTTCATAAGGAATGAATCGTTCTTCAGAACACGTACATTGCTTATTTACTCTATTTCTCCATTTATTTTGGTTTATCCTAGACCATATCTGTGGGGATAAATTGTACCGGTCAAAACATCTCAACCATTGTTTCCAGTCATTCTCTTTCAGATCTTGTGGTTTTTCGTGATCCAATATTCTTTGTATATCTAATGCCCTTATCTGCCATATCTTGTGAAATATATATGCTTGGGACATTGAGAACATGTTTCGACCAGGACGAATTTCAAAATCTTGTATTTTTTCGTTGATTGAATAGTAGTTGGTAATTTTACCTCTATTGATTCTTAAAATATCTTTATTGATAATGAATATTCGTCCGTAAATTGTTGTTATATTCCTCGTGGATCGAATCCAAGCGGATTGAATCCAAAATTTGATATTTGACGCAATGAAATTAATAACACTTGGTAAGAGATCTCGGTCCATTCTTTTGATAAAAAATTTAATTGAATAGAAACTTTTTCTGATTAATTGTATACTTTTATTTCGAAATAAACCTGGTATTCGCCGAATATGAACCCATCGTTTTTTTAATGTTGATCCCAATATGTTAAAACTTCCCTTCGATCCGGTATGAATCTCTGAATCCACCAGAGACATTCCAGTTATAGGAGAGCTATTTATGATCGCGATAGATTCGATCCGCTCTTTCATTGTGGTCATCAAATCATATTGATCTTTCACATTAATGGTTTGGGTTTCATATCCAAATTGATCATTAACTTCGGATGAATCATTTGCACTACCCATAGGGGTAGTCTCACCCAGTAATTTATTTTGTATCCGGTCATTAAGTTCACTCTTGTCTATATATCCAACTCGTGGAACGCGTCTTATTCCTGTAGATCCCATCAATTGTCTCTTCACTTTTTTGAAGATGGGTTTTAAAAATTTGGAAAAAATTCCTAGCTTTGAGCTTGGATCACCGAAAGGTATGTCAGTTTCTAATCCAAGGGTCGTTAAATAACTCCAACGCAATCTTTTTGCAGATTGGGGTTTGGATCTATGCCAAGGCTTCAAACGAAAAGGAAATAGAAGCTTTATCTGCATACCTTGTGTTTCCCATTTGTCTGGGAATGTTGTTACAGACAATTCGGTACCATCAGAAGCACATATGACATGCATTTCTCTCCTCATTTCTTCCCAATCTTTGGAAAATTCGGAGGCTTGAAATAATAAAATACGACCCATATTTTTGGCTATAATAAGTGAGGGTAATATCATATTTTTTCTAATATTTGATTGAGCCATTAATAATAAACTTCTGAAATAGTGCAATTCTGGCCACGTTAAACATAAGGACTCAGCAATTGTCTGCTGGGATAATGGATCTTCGACTATCTGGATTTTTTCCCTAACTTCTTCCTCGATTTGTTCCTTATCCACTCTACCAGAATCGGACGTGTCATAATAATCTTTAGGATAAGCGGGTATTTCTTTTATTTTCAAAAATAAAAAGGAATGTACATTCGGTTGTACCCTTTTCCATATCAGAATTTTCCGTCTTTTAGCACGTATGGATCCTTTGATTAAGTTCCGACGATAATCTGCCTCGGCAGAATAACGGTTTTGAACTGCTCCTATTCGTCTTTGCCCAATATCAAAGGTCACCGTATCTTTGACCTTTCTTGATAGAAGCCTATTCGATGGTAATAGAATTGGGTCTACGTCATCATATTCACCTATCCTCAAACCAGATGACCATCGAGGCACATGTTTCCGAATTTCTCTAATTTGGAGAGGTTCATTTAATAGTATTTCCCTGTAAAGGGCAATAAAATCTTTCTTTTGCATTGAATCATCCAAAGATAATAAATTCTCGCGTGAATTTATTAGTATTGCCCACTCATATTGCGACAAACACTCGAAAAGGAAAAGCAAATTCTCGTAAACGAAAAGATATTCCTTTTTAAAAATAGGAGTAATCAATTCTATTGGTATGATTGATTTGGGAACTTTTTTACGGCCAACTTTGTTGAAAAAATAAGTTAAATAGTTTGCGTAGAACGGTCCATTACATGTAGCTATTTGCCGTATGAGACTTATATTGGATGCTCTCAAGGCTAATGCCAACCAATATCTTTGATTGAGTTCTGGGATCGGATCAGAGGGCAAGTCTTTAGTGATCGGGACATTTGAAAAAACTATAGATGGAGTGATCGGGATAAGCGAACGAACAGCATCTGTAGGTAAGGGCTCCCAGGGTAGTTGAAAGCTTTCGTGTTCCAATTCCTGCCAAAGATAAGAGATATGGTACCCATACCCAAATGGATCATTCGGGGATCCCTCTTTACGGTCTTTCATAGATATCTCTATGAAATCCGAAAGATTCGAAATGATCGAATCGTTCAGCATTTGGGAGGACTCAAATTGGTTTATTGTTCCACGGAATGCCCCATTAAGGAATGGATCATACATTTCAGTAAAAGAATCCCCCTTAGAATTGGAGAATTTCACTCTCCTTTCTATAACATTTTCAGCGGGAGATCCATGGCTTAGAGCTTTCACTCGATCCGAAAATTCATTCCCTAAAGAATCTCTTTTTCTTTTCATGGTATGATTCCATCTATAATAAGGATCCTCAGATGAGCAAGAAGTATCTAAAAGATCTCTATATTTACTGAGCTTTTCCCCAAGGACCAATACACTAGGTAAAAACGTAAAAGAGATTCTTTTTTTTCCATCACTTGAGTATGCGCCAAAAAAATATTGAGAGACTTCGGTCCTCACAGGACCTAGGCGAGTTAATGAGCTATTTCCAATATATCGTATTGGTTGATAAACCCTATTATGATCAAAGCACATAATGGGCCATGGTTGCTGGAAGAACTTTAATTGGATCAATGACAGCCATCGGATCACTGGCAGCTTTTCTAATATACGTACTTTTAAAAATACTTTAAGTTTTCGTGGATCTGTAGTCAAAGAGGAGTTCTTTTTAGCCATAGCCACGGCGCGTTTATATCTAGCCATAGTCACAGAGCGGACATTTTTGTCTTCATCATTTTTACCTTTAAGAAGAGGTAATGGGGCTCTACCCAAATATAACAAACAATAAAAAAGAATAAGTAAACTAAAGGTTCGATTGATATAACGTCTTAATAAAGTATAATCGATAAGTGAATTACGATCTATACGGAAAGATACCAATTTTATAAAAATTGTTAATAGAATATGACCGCCCAACCAACCGCAAAGACCACTTATCATAAAGGATATATTAGGGCTGTAACGAAAAAGAAAGAGGTTCACCAGTCTTGTTAATACGGGATTTGCTAAAAGAATGGGATTCAACAATTGAAGCATTAGACCATCCATAAATAGACTTAGAGCTTTTGGATTGTTGATCGAATTCATGAGGTGCGGAGATTCAGAACTTGAAGGTTTGTCCATAATTTTGAAAAAACGAAAGAACATATATGGTACGACTAATAAAGTTATTGCATAAGGTTTCCACAGCGCTGCATAAAAGGGCGAATAATACATGGATAAAAATCCTATTAATTGTCCCGTAATAGAACCACTTATGGCTATTATACCATAGCCAGGTTTTCCCAAAAGGAAGGATCTCGTGGAATATATTTTAGAGGGACCAAAAGGCAATGTAGCAAGAAATCCATAATATAGCCCAAATATGATGATCGGACCTGAAACTTCTACCCATGAGGACAATGGACCCAATAGTAGGCTAAGTTCTTTTATCATATGATAAAGCTCCCTTTGACCTTGGTCAAAGAATTATTTTGATGATTATTTGATTTAGCATAATTGATTTCTAAGAAATATTCTAATATCTGGATATTACATATGATGCTATTAATATATATATTATCTGTTATCTTATTTAACAAGAGTACTGATATATATATTACTTGTTGTTCTTTCGAACAAGGGTGGTCCGATCCAAGTTATCTAAGTTTTCGTTACGTCGCAGAGGTCGGGTAACCAATTCTAGTACATCTCTCGCATTGGCAAATCCATGAATCTGGGCAAAAGTAAATTCAACTGACCATTTAGTACCAATTCCTCTCGCCCCTAACGGGTTAGCATGAGCCATTCCGGTGATTGCTAGGTCGGGTTTTAGCTCGCGCATACGTCGTATCTGATTCGAATTATCAGGTTTCTCTACAATCCGTGGTATGGGCATACACATTCTTATACATGTTTTTTTTAAAAGCGCTAATTCAGCAGCTTGATACCGTTTATCCAAATATGGAATACCAATTTCATAAACGATCATACCACATCTGATTAAGAATCTGGCTATAGATATTTCTATTAGATTATCTCCCATGAAAAAGACAGATTTTCCGCGTACCAAATCAAGATAATCTTTTAAACTCTCCCATATCCGTTCCTCTATTTCCTCCAGATTCTGGGCCTCAATACCAAATACAGGACAAATCCTTTCGATCCAAGCACGCGTTCCGTCCGGACCAATAGGAAAAGGAGCTACGATTAATTCGCATTTTTTTCGTCTTATCAAAGTTGTTGCTGTACGACTAAGAAATGGGTTAACCCCACAAACATAAACTCCATCACCCAGTGAAGGAAGATCGGCATATCTCTGAGCGGGCAACCAACCTGATACCTTGATGAATTGGCGTCTTAATTCTGTATCAAGCTGAGAAACCAAATTCGAGGGTAAAGACCCAAAAATAACTAAGGGAGGATGATTTGCATATTCCACCAAATTATTTTCCTTCAGAAGAGGAAAAGGAAATAATTTTTTTTTAGTTTCTTTTGATTCACCAATGGGGAATTCTTGGTCTGGACAACGATGTGCCATTACAGCTAAGACAGTATCTTCCCCCTGAGTAAAAGCATAATCCAGTCCATTTGCTCTTGCCACTAGAATTGGCACTCCAATTTCATATTCCAATTTGGGTGCCATACCTTCCAAATCCATTTTTATTATTTCTGTAGTACAGGTACCTATCCATATGATGACGCTGGGGTCTCTATCTTTTCTTATCCGAATACAAAGCGTTTTCAATTCCTCATAATCGTTCAAATGTGCCGATATATCTCCTTCTTCTAATTCTGCCATTGCATAGCGGGGTTCTGCAAAAATCATAACTCCAAGTGCATTTTGGAGAAAATAACCACATGTTTTAGTGCCTACTACTAAAAAGAAACTGTCTTCAATCTTTTGATACAACCAGGATACACAGCTAATAGGACAAAAGCTGTGATAATTTCCCGTTTCACATTCAAGCGTTATAGTTTCAACAATTTTTGTCGACATAATCGGGAGGGAATAAAAGGCTAAGGAGAAATAAGTAAAATAAATAAGGAATAAAAAGACTAGTAACACAAAAGGATTATAACAAGAAATAATCCAATTGTCAACAAATTGACAACAAATTGTGGAGAAGTGGAGAAATTGTTGATTCTAAATCCTCGTAAACCCAAGTAAAATTTCCTTCTTATTTTTTTTCTGTCCCCCACCACCAATGGGATTTAGATAAAGATCAGAGAGTAAACTGAATAATTCCCGATCTGGAATCTCTTTTGGGACAATACCTTCTGGTTGGGACAATATTTGATCTGCTATGCCTAGATAATAATTACAAACATAGTTAAGGGATGGTTCAGATCCAACCATTTCAAATAAGGTTTTACCCTTTACTCTGGAAACTCGGATATCCTCAATAATAGGTAATACTTCTATTACGGGCATTGGGCAGGCTTCTACATATTTATTTATAAGATCTCTTCTAGATGTACGATTTCCCACCAAGCCTGCTAATCGGAGTGGATGTGTACGAGCTTTTTCCCTTATAGAGGCAGTAATACGATTAGCTGCAAATAATGCATCGAATCCATTATCTGTAATAATAACACAATAATCTGCATAGTTCAATGGAGCGGCAAAACCTCCACAGACCACGTCACCTAATACATCGAATAATATAATATCATATTCGTAAAATGCATTTAATTCTTTTAACAACTTTACAGTTTCTCCCACCACATATCCTCCACACCCGGCTCCTGCGGGTGGACCCCCTGCTTCCACACAATCCACCCCTCCATAACCCTTGTGAATTACATCTTCGGGCCAAATATCCTCATAATGATAATCCTTGGATTGTAAAGTATCTATAATTGTAGGTATTAGAAATCCTGTAAGAGTAAAAGTACTATCGTGTTTGGGATCACACCCAATCTGTAACACTTTTTGACCACGTCTCGCTAGAGCGACTGAGATATTACAACTAGTTGTTGATTTACCGATTCCGCCTTTCCCGTAAACTGCTATTTTCACCGCCAATCCTCCTTTATCTAAATCTAAAAGTTATCTCTTTATTTCAAGGTTCTATATAATAGAATTATTATTTTTTTAAGTAATACCTAATATTGAATGGTAGCAATAATTATAGATCCTATTGTATTGATAGGTCAATACCTAATATTGAATGGTAGCAATAATTATAGATCCTATTGTATTGATAGGTCAATACCTAATATTGAATGGTAGCAATAATTATAGATCCTATTGTATTGATAGGTCAATACCTCTAGGGTGGGGTGTCCAAGAGTTGATAAAAAACCTTATTGAGTTTATCGTTTATACACTGATGATCATGGGTCGGTCCAAAGAACAAGAATCTTGCCCGTATATGGGAACCCTCCGTTGTTCCTCAGTAGCTCAGTGGTAGAGCGGTCGGCTGTTAACTGATTGGTCGTAGGTTCGAATCCTACTTGGGGAGATCCGTTTTATTAAAAATAAAGCTTGTTTTTACCATTAGGAGTAAGTCAAACGTTACCTGTCTTTGTTCATAATATATGAATGCACAATCGCCACAGGATCAAGATAGGATCCCGGTCGTCCGGGAAAGGCAAAATGGGAACAACGGCCTCTTCGAAATACTGAAAAGTTCGGAGAAACAAATCCATTGTTCTCCTGATGTGATGACATTTCCAGGGCTGAAGGTGAAGAGGCCTCTATTCGCTCGACCCGTTACTAGTCACTCGACCCGTTACCAGCTGTTAGAACTATAAGTTCGTTCCCTGGAAGTCAGAATTGGATCCCTGCATGCTGTCAATCTATTTTCCCTCATATTTTCCCTCGGATTTGGAAGAATCTCTCGTTCTATAACCCTAATCTAAATCTAATAATGAGGAAGATTTATAGGAGGTCAGACACAAATATGCTGGTTACTCTCGGACGTACCGG